TTTCATTCAATTGAGAAGTACGAGTATACTCCATAGAATGATTTGGATAAAATATATTTAGCATCCATGGCTGAGTGGTCAAAGCACCCAACCCATAATTGGAGAATTCGCAGGTTCAATTCCTGCTGGATGCACAAGAGAAAGAAGATATATCTCTACATAAGAAGATATCTGAATAAAGTTCAGATAGAAAAACAAATTCAATGTTTTTTTTTTATGTAAAAAACTATACAATGTTTATAGAAATTGTTATGATTACCTAGGGAAATATATATACATGTATATTGAGAAACGAAAACTTAGTTTAGTAGGGAGTGAATGTAATGATGGATAGAGTGAAGAACCCGGTACTTACAGAAAAAACTATTCGTTTACTGGAAAAGAAACAGTATAGTTTTGACGTTGATTTGAATTCCAATAAGACTGAAATAAAATGTTGGATTGAACATTTTTTTGATGTAAAAGTAATAGCTATGAATAGTCATCGACCTCCAAAAAAGAAGAGATATGTGAATTCTATAATAGAGCATCCAATTCGTTATAAACGAATGATTGTCACACTTCAACCCAGGAATTCTATTCCACTATTCTCGAAAAAATAAAATTATTTTTTATTCACTTATTAATATGGCCATCCGTTTATATAGAGCCTATACTCCAGGCACACGCAATCGATCCGTGTTGGATCTTGAGGGAATAGTTCGATCTAACCCCCAAAAGGGATTAACCTCTGGCTTTTCTTGTAAGAAAGGTCGTAATAACAGAGGAATTATTACTAGCCGACATAGAGGAGGCGGTCACAAACGTTTATATCGTCAAATTGATTTTCGACGAAATAAAAGAAATATATCCGGAAGAATTGTTACCATAGAATATGACCCTAATCGTAATGCATACATATGTCTCGTGCACTATGGGGATGGCGAAAAAAGGTATATTTTACATCCCAAAGGAATCAAAATTGGAGATACTGTTGTTTCCGGTCCAAAAGCTCCTATCTCAATAGGAAATACCCTACCTTTGAGTGCGGTTTGAATTATTAATTTACGTAATCGGAAATAACCGGTTAGGTTTGAAGCGAAACCTATAAATCTATCACTAATCCGATCGTTCTACGTTCGGTGACCTTGGAAGGAAACTGAGGAGGAACAGTAGCGGGTGATTAAGCTCAATATTTTTCTTCCACTGAATTACTGACTTCTAGAGATAAGATAATATGGAGAAGACTATATCGTCTCAAGCATAGACGGAACCAGAGGGGCCCTTGTTTCTAATATTTTATTTCACGGTAAACAAATTACTCACATTCGATTTGATGGTCAAAGGCAAAATTGAAGCTGGATAGTGAGAATGTATCTTTGGAGATGGAAATAATGTTGAATATGCCTCCCAAGTTATCCAGAACATAAAGATATGTTAGCGTAATTTATTAAAGTCATTCATTCTGATGCTACATGAGGAACATAAGCCAGAGGATGGAGAAACAAACTTAGGATGTGGAAAATGAATTTATTTCTGAAACTTCATTTTATATTTATTTTTCAGAATTAGATTTATTTTTTTGGATAAATAGAATTTTATACATCTGGAAAGCTGTATGCCTTGAGAGAGGCTTGTACAGTTCGGGAAGAGATCCTCATTTCTGACAAATAAGAGTCTACTTCAACCAATATGCCTTTGGGCACAGCTGTGCATAACGTGGAAATAGCACCTGGAAAGGGTGGACAATTGGCTAGAGCAGCGGGTGCTGTAGCGAAGCTTATTGCAAAAGAGGGTCAGTTGGCTACATCAAGATTACCATCCGGAGAAGTTCGTTTAGTATCCCAGAATTGCTTAGCAACGATTGGACAAGTAGGCAATGTTGATGCTAATAATCGGACCTTGGGTAAAGCTGGATCTAAACGTTGGTTAGGTAGACGTCCCGAAGTACGAGGAATAGTTATGAACCCTGTAGATCATCCTCATGGGGGTGGTGAAGGCAGAGCTCCAATTGGTAGGGAAAAACCGTTAACCCCTTGGGGTCGCACTGCACTTGGGAAAAGAAGTCGAAAAAATAATAAATATAGTGATCCTTCAATTCTTCACCGCCGTAGAAATAGCTAAAGAGATTGGACAGAAGGGGGAGAAAACAGAGGATAGTTGACAATGACACGTTCACTAAGAAAAGGTCCTTTTATAGCTGATCACTTAATAAAAAAGATTGAGAGTCTTAACATGGGAAAGGAAGGGAAAGTAATAATAACCTGGTCCCGTGCATCCACCATTGCACCTACTATGATTGGTCACACGATCGCTGTTCATAACGGACAAGAACATTTACCCATTTATGTAACAGACCGTATGGTGGGTCACAAACTGGGAGAATTTGCACCTACTCGAATCTTCCGGGGACATGCAAAAAGTGATAAAAAATCTCGTCGTTGATTAGGAGGTAACATTTGATGAGAACCAATAGCTCAGATTCGGAGGTCCGAGCTTTAGCTAAGCATATACGTATGTCTGCTCATAAAGCACGCAGAGTAGTTAATCAAATTCGTGGTCGTTCATATGAACAAGCACTCATGATATTAGAATTCATGCCTTATCGAGCATGTTATCCCATATTACAATTAATTTCCTCTGCGGCAACAAATGCTAGTCAGATTCTGGGCTTAAGCAAAGCTAATTTATTCGTGGGTGAAGCTAGAGTAGATGAAGGCGCTTCTTTGAAAAGATTCCAACCTAGAGCTCAAGGACGGGCTTATCCAATACATAAACCTACTTGTCATATAACTATTGTAGTAAAAGGTAAATCCGTATAAAAGAAACATTGGAAAAATCAAATTATGCTAATATCATTGGGGGAGGGAGGGGATGCATGGGACAAAAGGTTAACCCACTTAGTTTCCGACTCGGTATAACCAAGAATCATCATTCTCATTGGTTTGCACAGCCAAAGATTTATTCCGAGTATCTTCAGGAGGATGAAAGGGTACGTAATTGTATCGAGAATTATGTACACAGACATATAAGAAACTCCTCCAATTATAGAGTGGGAATTGCACGTGTCGAAATTCAGAGAAAAACAGACTTACTTCTGGTCGAGATACATACAGAATTCCCGGCCTTATTGATCGAAAGCAGCCATGGCCAAGGGATTGAATAATTAAAGAGAGATGTGCAACGTAATTTATTGAATAGAATTCGAAGAGTTCACATAACTTTGACGGAAATAGCGGGAACATGTGGGGAACCAAATATACTTGCGAAATATATTGCCTTACAACTGAGGAGTCGAGTCGCATTTAGAAGAATCACGAGAAAGGCTATTGAACTAGAGAAGAAAAAAAATATAAAAGGTATTAAAATCCAAATTGCGGGACGTCTTAATGGAGCTGAAATTGCTCGTGTTGAATGGGCCAGAGAAGGTAGAGTCCCTTTACAAACTCTCCGGGCTCAAATTGATTATTGTTACTATCCGGCTAAAACTATTCATGGAATATTGGGAATAAAAGTTTGGATATTTCGAGATGAACAATAATTTATTTTTTATCCATTCAATTCATATTTTCAATTTGTATTACAATGTTAGATAAAGAAAGACTAAATTAATTAATTAATTCCGATTCATTTTATTTCTAATCCATATGCATAAGATATATAATGAAAATTTTTTCGTAAAATAATATCTTGGAAAAGAAGTTGCTATGCTTAGTGTGCGACTCGTTCAAACTGAGGTTCTTAGGAAGAGATTAGGAAACCAATGAATCTCCAGTTTATACTAGAAACTAACTCATTGCTTCATATTATCATAATCCAATAAACTAACTACGAGGTAGTATTACTTTCTCCACGAAAAGAATCGATATTTGTGAAGCGAGAAACTATCCAAGAATATTAATAACAAAAATGAAATGATTAAATATTCTTTTCGAATCGTATGGTTGAAAAAGAATAATACTTTTCGAGGAGCAGTGTGATAAAGCATAGAATCAATACTAATTATCGAATTATTCAATGATTCCGGATTCTAAATAAAAAAAGCCTTAAGTCAATGAATACTAAGAAAATTGAATCTGTGAGAGGGAAATAGAAGGCTTCACTGCAGAGAGGAAACCTGAACGTGTATCTGGAAGCTATGGGAACGATGGAACTTATGAACAAATAAGATTGATATAAATCCTATTGTTCATTGGGTAGGATGGCGAAATAAACCGATAGTTAATATATTTATAATTAGAAAAGCTATAATCCAATTTTCATCAAGCAAATCTTACAAGAGTTAATATTCGCCTGTAAAATTTCTCTTGCAAAATCTAATGAAGTATGAATGGAATTGCGCAATTTGATTGAATGAAGATGAGAAATTAAAAACACAAAATTTTGAAGACTTCCGGGTTTTCATAATTTCGATTTAGTTAATTCATATATATCTATTGAATATGAACAATGTTTCTCCTTTCGTTGGTAAAATGAGATTTTACAAGATTTTATTTGCAAGGAGCCGGATGAAAGAAAACTCTCATGTCCGGTTTTGAAGTAGAGATGAAATACAATCGACTATAACCCTAAAAGAACGAAATTTCGTAAACAACATAGAGGGAGAATGAAAGGAATATCTGCTCGAGGCAATCTTATTTGCTTCGGAAGATTTGCCCTTCAGGCACTTGGGCCTGCTTGGATCACATCCAGACAGGTGGAAGCAGGACGACGAGCAATTACCCGTTATGCTCGTCGCGGTGGAAAAATATGGATACGTATATTTTCTGACAAACCTATCACTGTGAGACCTGCAGAAACACGTATGGGTTCGGGAAAAGGATCTCCGGAATTTTGGGTATCTGTCGTTAAACCGGGTAGAATACTTTATGAAATGGGTGGAGTACCAGAAGCTATTGCTACAGCGGCTTTGAAAATGGCTGCATACAAGATGCCTGTACGTACTCAATTTATTACTGTTGCACCCATGGAAATACAAAACTAGGAAATGTCTATTCCATAAGAAACATAGAATCAGAAAGATTCTAAGACAAGTCTAACGAAAAAAAGATATCCCCTAATATAGAGATTAGCCATATTCCATCTTCCTCGCTCTCCCGGAGAAGGAAAAAGATACTTTGGGGGATATGATCTTTCGACGAAAAAACGATTCAACCTCGAACTTATTTGAATGTAGCGGATAACAGCGGAGCTAGAAAACTAATGTGTATCTGAATCCTAGGAGCTAGTAATCGTAAATATGCGAATATTGGTGATGCAACTATAGCTGTGGTTGGAGAAGCAGTACCGAATATGCCTCCCAAAAAATCGGGAATAGTTAGAGCTGCAGTTGTACGTACCCGTAAAGAACTCAAACGTGACAATGGAATGATTATACGATTTGATGACAACGCAGCAGTTGTCATCAATAAGGAGGGGAATCCAAAAGGAACTCGAGTTTTTGGTCCGATTGCCCGAGAATTAAGAGAATTTGATTCTACTCAAATAGTTTCATTAGCTCCCGAAGTATCACGAATAACAAAAGATCATATAGTTCTACAATAAACAATATTTGAATGGTTTCGATAATCAAAAACTGGAATAATATAATGTATATAATAATAATAATAATAATATATGGTTGAGTTATTGCCAGCCGCCAATTTATCTTTCGAACCATGAACCGAAGTTACTCTCGAAAAAATGGAATTTTCTAAGATATTCCAACTGCTTGATTAGTTATTTTATTGTGTCTCCTATTACTTGATGGAGAAAGAAAAATATATGTATTTTTTTTTTTTTTAATCAATTTAGAGATTGTGCTTCGGGCATAGCATATTCCTTCAAAAAGACTTATTAAATTAAAATGTTTATTCATATCAATAATAACCAGTTTTCACGGGTAACGACACCATTGCTAATATGATTACCTCTATAGGGAATGCTAACCTAAGGAAGGCAGAAACGGTTCGAGTACCAGCTACTAATATCACTAGAAACATTGGAAGAATTCCTTTACAAGAAGGTTCTGTGGAAAACCTTGGTGAACATCGGGAAGGTACAAACAACTGTTTTTTAGTTCTAACCCTGGGATATCAGGGAGGGAAGAAAAAACCATACATAACTGCTTTGAGATGTATTAGCAGACCCGGCTTAAGAATATATTCTAACTATAGGGAGATTCCTGAAGTCTCGGGTGGAACGGGAATGGCAATTCTTTCTACTTCCCGCGGAATTATGACAGATCGAGAAGCTCGACAGAGGCAAATTGGGGGAGAGATACTATGTTATGTATGGTAACTCATCCACATCTTTAATTCATTATTCCATATGGTAAATCTCTTTTATCAAATAAGAACTAACTAATACTTTATAAATTTATATTAGTTAATTCGAAAAAAGATTTTCCTTTTGATGAAGAAACAGAGTTTGGTTGACATAGAGTTGTAGTTACTGAATCACTTCCCGATGCCATGTTCCGAGTCTGTTCATATAATGGATGTAAAGTTTCAACTCATGTTCCAAAAAAGATTAGACATAATTATATATGAATATTATCAGGAATAGAGTGAAAATGGAATCCAATCTTTATTTATGATTCAAACAAAGGACGTATAATCTATAGACATCATTGAATGATCAGGTCCTCTTGAATTTTTTTTGTAATATTGGATATAGAGAATAATAAACGAAAGGAAATAAATTGTCATAACGAACAAAATCTGCATTCTCTATATCAGTGATTATATCGAAATAAGGACTACAAACACGAAAATTCGTGCTTCTGTTCGTAAAATTTGTGAAAATCGTCGACTAATTCGTAGACGAGGACGAATCATGGTGGTTTGTTCCGATCCGAAGCACAAGCAAAGGCAAGGATAATCATCTTTATTTATCTTTCCGCACAAAACAAAATTTTTATTTTTCTCTTAATCTTTTGAATCATATACAATTACTCTGTATAAATCACTTCCAATCCCATATAATAACTATTATTCTCATACATGGAAATGGGAACAACGCCAAGACTTATTAGAAAGATTAGTAATCTACGTGGAGGTAAACGTGGGAGAATACCCAAGGGTGTTATTCACATTCGAGCAAGTTTTAATAATACCATTGTTACTGTTACGGATGTGAGAGGACAAGTTGTTTCTTGGTCCTCCGCCGGTGCCTGTGGATTCAAGGGTGCAAAAAAAAGTACACCATTTGCCGCTCAGACTGCAGCGGAAAATGCTATTCGTACGTTGATTGATCGGGGTATGGGACAAGCAGAAGTCGTGGTAACTGGTCCGGGTCCGGGAAGAGATACAGCATTACGAGCTATTTGTGGAAGTGGTTTGGCACTGAGTCTCGTACGTGACATAACCCCTATGCCCCATAACGGATGTAGACCTCCTAAAAAGAGATGTATATAATATTGAAGGAACAGCGATTGTGAATAGTACGAATAAAGTACCGCTATCTGCTAAATCTGCATATTGGAAGTGCATCGAATCTAAAATTGAAAATGAGCGTCTTCATCATAGTCGTTTCATTATATCCCCACTTGGAATTGGTCAAGCTAATACTCTAGGAATCGCCATGCGCAGAGCATCACTTGGGGAATTGGAAGGAACATGTATCACTTCTGCAAAATTTGAAAAAATAATCCATGAATATTCTACAGTAGTAGGTATTCAAGAATCAGTACATGATACTTTAATTAATTTAAAAGAGATTGTGCTTAGAAGCAATTCTTCTGAAATTCAAAAAGCATATATATCTATCATTGGACCCGGAGAGGTAACTGCTCAAGATATTATATTACCACCTTCTATTGAAATAATTGATCCTGCATAACATATAGCCACTCTTACTAAAAAGATTCATTTGAATATTGAATTGAGAATTGAAAGAGATCGTGGATATCGTAGACAAAATATAGTAAAGTCTCAAGATGGAAATTTTCCTCTGAATGCTGTATTTATGCCTATTCGAAATGTGAATTATAGTATTCATTGTTTCGAAAGCCACGACAAGAAAATAATGAAAGAGATGCTTTTGCTCGAGATATGGACCAATGGGAGTATCACTCCCAGAGAAGCAATTTATGAAGCTTCTCGAAGTTTGATCAACTTATTTATTCCTTTTTTACATGCGGAAAACGGGGAAAAGATTTATGGAATGGGGAATATAAATGAATCTAATGCGTTGTCTTGTTCCGTTCTTCCTCCTATGTCGATTCAGGTAGATCAGATGGCAAAAGAAGTTACTTTCAGACATATCTTTATCGACCAATTGGAATTACCCCCGAGAGCTTATAACTGTCTTAAAAGAATTAATGTACATACGATATCAGACCTTCTAGATTATAGTCAAGATGATCTAATGAAAATTAAGAATTTTGGAATCAAATCTGTTGAACAAGTATTGGAAGCTTTGTGGAAACGTTTTGGAATAAGTTTACCTAGGAAAACTTGAAGTTCAATAAATAAACTCATTCATGTTTCTCTTTCGAAGAAAAACAAACTACGGTTGGATTCAAATCATAGTGAGAAAGATCAAATGGAATAACCGAAATCACTCCATTTGAATTTATTAAAAAAACTTCTATTTCTTATAATTGGAATTTATTGAATCTTTGATATATCTAGGGATTATTTGCTTTGAAGCAAGTCCTCCCTGGATATGAGACTAGAAGGAAAAAAATTCTTCTACAAGGGAAAATCGAACAATCAAATCAAGTAATTAATCTTGAATCGAATGATTGATCTTGGAAAAGACCTGAGGTTAGAGATTTATCAATGGGTAAAGCTGCCCCAATACCCAACCAAAGAGCTACTGCAGTACCAATTGGAAAAACTGTTGTAGCTACCGGACGACGAAATGGATTCTGAAATTTATTAACATTTTCTGGAAAGGGTACTGTCGATGATCCTGCGGGTACTGCGGCCATTAAAAGAACGCCCAATAATTTATTAGGCACTGTACGGAGTATCTGAAATACCGGAAAGAAATACCATTCAGGCAATATTTCCAAGGGAGTTGCAAATGGATTTGCAGGTTCACCGATCATTGAGGGTTCTGGGACTGCTGAACCTACAGTACATGCAATGGTACCTAAGATCACTACCGGAAAAATATATAAAAGATCGTTAGGCCAAGCGGGTTCTCCATAATAATTATGTCCCATACCTTTAGCCAATTTAGCTCTCAATACAGGATCACTTAAGTCAGGTTTTTTTGTTATCGGGATAGGCAAATTTGGATCTATTCTTCTTCCCATAGAATCGGACATGAGAGATTTTTCTCATCCGGCTCAAGCAATAACTAGAATATTTTTTTTTTCTTTTTAGGATACATAAAAATATTATATGATCTCTAATGCTTTATTTTAGGGATTCTTTTTAAACCCCATTTTAATTTTGAATTAAATGCTCATTGTCCAAGTGGGCCATAAAATTTGGGCATTATGATCATCAATATGCTTTTCGGACAATCTTATTCCTTATGAGTCATTTTCTTTTCCACGGAGGAACAAGGTTTTAGAACGTAATAGTATTAACTTGTTAACACTCCGGCTTATCTATCCGTTTTTTCTTTGGATCTCCCTTTCACTCCGATGGTATTATTTTGATTGAGATGCAAGGGAAGTGAATGCATTTCTTCACCATATTCCTTTTCTCCCAAGGAAGAATAAATATATCTCACTTTAACTTACTGGATTTTGCGAAGCCTATTTGAGATTATAATTCGATCATGGAAATGATTCTCTTTCCAAAACCAACGAGATTTTTGTACCCGAGTTTTAACCCTCCTACAAGTAGGAGCGAGATCGGGATAGAGACACATTTTATCATTGGATGTCGATGTGACAGATTCAATGGAATATCTGCATAGCCGAAGTTGAATAATTCAAGTCACACACTCCCGTAATCCATCTTCTCTCTGAAAAGAATCTATTTTCGACTATTCATTGGTCTGAACCCAGTAATACTTCGAAATAGAAAACAAAATCCATGAGATATTCTTTATTGTTTATAAAGAATATCTATGGCAATGGAATAATTTAATGAAAGTTAAGTTGTTGAGATAATATGAATATTAATCCCTATTGCGTTTCTTCTCGCTCGTAAAGGACCTGAGATACCTTGCTTACGAATCATTGGAAAGTGCATCGGCATAGATACAGCAGTAAGAAGAGGTAATACAAAAGTGTGTAAACTATAAAAACGAGTCAATGTGGATTGACCTACACTGGCACTCCCGCGTAATAACTCTACCAAGGGAGATCCTATTGCAGGAATAGCTTCAGGTACACCAGTTACAATCTTGACAGCCCAATAACCAATTTGATCCCAGGGCAGAGAATAACCAGTTACGCCAAAAGATACGGTTAATACGGCTAAAATTACACCTGTAACCCAAGTTAATTCACGAGGTTTCTTGAATCCCCCCGTGAGATAAACGCGAAATACGTGCAAAATCATCATTGGAACCATCATACTTGCCGACCATCGATGGACTGATCGAATTGACCAACCAAAGTTGACTTCAGTCATTATATATTGAACAGAGCTAAAAGCTTCTGTAACGGTCGGGCGATAGTGGAAAGTCATAGCAAAACCAGTGGCTACTTGTACTAAGAAGCAAGTCAGGGTAATTCCCCCTAGACAATAAAATGTATTGACATGGGGAGGAACATATTTACTAGTAATATCATCCGCAATCGCCTGAATCTCAAGACGCTCCTCAAACCAATCATATACTTTATTGAGATGGGTGAACTTTTATTTCATACGCTCCCCCCTCTGAAAACCGTACATGGGGATTTCCCTTCATACGGCTTGAGCAAAAAAATAATACGAAATCTTTTCATTAATTATTTCAATAAAAACTCCCCCAAAAAAAAAGGTAGAACCTAATCTTTTTCATAACATTTTTATTGCCTTGATCCCAAGTCGGCTCTTTTTTCCCTCCAAAACGAATGAATATTGTTGGCCTTTTGAACAATCTTTTCTCCTATCATCAATATATATTGAAAAAACAGTGATATAAAATAAATTATGAAGATTATCTCGTTGAAACCTTGATGGATATTCAAAAACCTTAGATTCCTACTAACTCCGATAGACTCTTTTTTTAGAGGAGGTACGATGGGTAAGAAGCTTCTCTATCGTCACCAACTTGATAAAATATGCTTATAAAATGGGAATGTTCTCTCATTTCCCAAGTATGCAGTTGTGAAAAATATATCGTAGGATTTCTAGTCAACAAATTTTTCAAGTTATTGAAAGTTTGGTAACGAAGCTTGAATAGCGGATATACATAAATTAATCATGGTTTAAATCTTCCTATTGAACTAATGCCTTCGTGAGCCCCGCGCTTCAGATGCTAACTATTCAATTGGTATCCAGCAAGGTAGGATCATTCTGTGAGAAAGATGACAAATTACTTTGTACTATCAATGATTAATTCGGACGAGTCGCACACCCGTATTCCAAAGATCTCCTAATTGGAGAATCACACGATTGAACTACCATGGAGAGGAGAGCTAACCTACGGACCCTAAGCAAGCCATTAAATCTAATGAAACAGAAGATTTCTAAATTTTTCTATTTCACTAGATTGGAATATTTGTTTGGGGGGAAGGACTCTTTAGTTTTTGTTCATTACCAACTCACCGGAATCCCATCCAATGAAACGGGGGAATTATAAAGTTCCAAGATAATAACTGGAGAGACTGCAAATAGGGCCATTGCGACACCCATAATGGGAGTGGTTCCCCATCCAGGAGCCACTTTACCATATTCCGAATTAAGTGGTTTTGATGAACTTCCTACACTGGTTCGTTGCGGTTTGATCCTGGGAATACCATCAATAATCTTTGTAGCCGTAAAACTTATTACATTAGTTGAGATTTGTTAACTTTATGTACTATTATATTGGAAACGGAAACAAACCATTATCTCGGGATTACTTAGCAATGGAAACTGCAACCTTGGTCGCTATCTCCATATCTCGTTCACTTGTCAGCTTCACCGGTCACGCTTCGTATACTGCCTTTGGGCAACCCTCCAAAGAACTTAGAGATCCTTTTGAGGAGCATGAAGATTAGCCTAAGTGACCTTCCCTCAGTCTTTAGGGAAGGTCATTAATTTTTCATCCCGGATCACCCTCTTGATGATCCAAAAATCATTTTTTCCCTTTGTTTGGAACTTTAGGTGGCTCCCGGAAGAAAATAGCAAAAAATATTATTCCTAAAGTACTTACCGGCAAGGATGTATGAACCAATGCTTCCGTAGATTCGATTGTATGGGTGAGGGAGTATAGGGATAACTTTCGTACTACTTAAAGATATAGAAATTAAATCTATCTAATCTATATAGATTAGATAGATTTAATTTTGAAAACGATATATATATATTTTTGGATTGATGTTATACTACTTGTCTTTTGGTAGTTGGATCTCCTAGTTTTTGGAATGCTCCGAATTCAACTTGAGCATCTAAATCAGGATCAATACCAGCAAAAACATCTCTGAACAAGGTTCTAGCACCATGCCAAATATGTCCGAAGAAGAAAAGAAGAGCAAATGTAGCGTGACCGAAAGTAAACCAACCTCTTGGACTACTACGAAAAACACCATCAGACTTTAGAGTAGCACGATCAAATTCAGAAATCTCACCTAATTGAGCACGTCTAGCATATTTTTTCACTGTAGCGGGATCACTAAAACTAACCCCATCGAGTTCACCACCGTAAAACTCAACAGTTACACCTACTTGTTCAATGCTATACTTTGATTCTGCCCTCCTGAAGGGAACATCGGCTCTCGCAATTCCCTCCCCATCCACCAAAACTACTGGAAAGGTTTCGAAGAAAGTAGGCATACGACGTACGAAAAGCTCATGTCCTTCTTTATCCCTGAAGACAGCGTGACCTAACCAACCAACAGCTATTCCATCCCCATTGTCCATCGCACCCGCTCTGAATAATCCCCCTTTCGCTGGATTATTACCAATATAATCATAAAAAGCTAATTTTTCTGGAATTTTGGACCAAGCTTCTGATAAACTAAGATTTTCGGCCCTGCTGGATCGAACCCTCCGATCTATCTCTTGTTGAAAGAATCCTTGATCCCATTGATAACGAGTAGGACCGAATAATTCTATTGGAGTGGTCGCGGAGCCATACCACATGGTTCCGGCAGCAACAAAGGCTGCAAAAAACACGGCAGCAATACTGCTGGATAAAACAGTTTCAACATTCCCCATACGTAATCCTTTGTATAATCGTTGGGGAGGACGAACACTAAGGTAGAATAGACCTGCTAATATACCTAGAATACCTGCTGCAATATGATGAGAAGCTATTCCTCCTGGAACGAAGGGGTCGAACCCTTCGGCTCCCCACACTGGAACTACAGGTTGTGCTTCTCCAGTCAACCCATAGGGATCAGACACCCATATTCCGGGACCGAACAAACCTGTTACGTGAAATGCTCCGAATCCGAAACAAAGTACTCCTGAAAGGAATAAATGAACTCCGAAGACCTTAGGCAAATCTATAGTAAGTGCTCCCGTACGTTCGTCAGTAAATATTTCTAGATCCCAATATACCCAATGCCAAATAGCTGATAAGAATAACAAGCCAGATAACACAATATGCGCAGCAGCCACGCCTTCATAACTCCAAACACCTGCATTAGTTACAGTTTCTCCGGTGATACTCCAACCACCCCATGACTTCGTTATTCCTAAACGAGTCATGAAAGGGATAACGAACATGCCCTGTCTCCACATGGGATCAAGAACAGGATCGGATGGATCAAAAACTGCTAATTCATACAAAGCCATTGAACCAGCCCAACCAGAAACTAACGCTGTGTGCATTATATGTACAGCAATTGAACGGCCAGGATCATTTGATACAACGGTATGGACACGGTACCAAGGCGGACCCATGCATATACCCCTTTCTCAAAGGGGAGTAGACACTACGTAACTTTATTGCATTCAAGGGCTGTTATACGATGCTAAAACCTTATCCAATCATACAGGGATTCACATCTATTTACAGTTATACGTGATGAGATATTGAGATACCAATTCCCTTCTTTCTCACAATGAAGAGGAGCAGGAATAGTTTAGCATCTCTTGATTCAGCATAACAATGAATATATTGGTCCCATCAAACATCAGAGTGATTCAAATAATGGATGACGCATAGTTTAGAATAGGGTTCAATATCATATCGTGCTTGACTAAATCGAGGAGCGTAATGGTATTATATACTCTATGTGTGTAATTAGGTAAAGTATACTCCAATGGATTGGTTATTCGAACGGAGACTCAAACAGAGGTTCAATTTTTTCATCTATCCATATCCATATGAGTTACTATCTTTTACAATCTATATCAAATTTTTTTTTTATTGATTTATAAAATCAAATATATATATTTGATAGATGAATCAGTTTTCTTATTCATTGGCATCAAAGTCTATTTTATTGGACAATCATAAGGAACAAATGAAACCTGAGCTTCTAACTTCTAAGGTATTATATTACATTGTTAGATGCTTCTCATTAAGTTAAGGGGTCCCGAGAAAGCTCTGAAATAACTAACTTACTTGCCAAATATTAGAAAAAATAATTTATTATGTTATGATTTTCCATCCCTCGTACCCCTATCCAATTCATCATATTGACTGTTCTGTTCCATTTTTTCCTTCCGGTTGTTGATACAGATCCATGATTGAGAGAATTATCATAGAAAATCCTGTAATCTCTCCTTTGGAAGGACGGAAGGATTTTAGTAATTGTTATCTCTCTATCGCATCAGGTTCATGCTCGGAAAAAGTAGACCCAATATCCAATATTTGGTTTTTGATTTATTTCATCGCATTGGTCCATGCCGCTTTCGCCTTGTGTATCAATCATATCATGTGTATGAAACGGAACTATAATATGATTTACTACGCCTATTGGTGGAATCACTAGAGATTCTGTAGGTCTATATAATTGATTTGATACAATCTTTTTTCCCGATCAATTATGCTCTCGTATTGGGGGGCAATATAATATTTGGTCCCCAAGAAACGCCCATTGGTGTTCCGAAAGTATCCCTTCGAATCTTCGGAGAGGAAGATATAGTTTGGATTGACGTACAGTGCGACTTGTTTGAAATATTCGATTATACGGAATCTTCCCGTCATTCCTTCCGATTGAGATGCTTCTATCTCACTTAAGATTGACTAAATGCTCAGTAATCTAAAGCGTGAGATCTCTCACAGAAAAAAAAAAAATATTTATCAATCATGATAATCTATGGCTAGCCAAAACTAATAAAGAGTATTCAGGCTTCGTTCAACGAAACAAACAACTGATCAAAGATTAATCATTCTTGATTGATCATGATGAAATGATATGGACAAGCATTTCTAGCAGAAGTAAGAATAAATAGAGTGGAAAAATGGCAGTAGATCTACTTGCTCCATATGTGCGAGTAACAGTCGGATAGATATTTCCCCGAAGTGGAGCATAAACCCAAGGATCTTATTAAGAATCTATTTGAAAACAAGGGAATTCTGCTGAAAATAAAATCATTGAATTGGACATCAGTTAATAGGTAGTTCAATAAGTTGAAAATGTGACACTTTGGAAACAAAGACAAACTTGAACTGGAAGTGGTAAGAAGACTCATCCTTTGAGATGAAAGAAAGATTTTTTTTTATCTAACCAAAAGGTTTTTTTTAGAAGATGGGTATCGGGAGAAAGAAATACCTAACTTTTTTAACTGCTCGAGCCGTATGCACTTAAAAGTGCGTGTGCGGTTCCAAAGGAAGAAAAGCTATAAATCTATCCTAATCAACCGACTTTATCGAGAAAGATTGTTGTTTTTGGGCCAGCACATAGATGATGAAATTGCAAATCAAACTATTTGTATTCTGATGTACCTGAATGGAGAAGATCAGAGTAAGGATATTTATTTATATATTAATTCTCCTGGCGGAGCGGTATTAGCAGGAATATCTGTCTATGATATTATGCAATATATAATACCAAGTGTAAACACTATCTGTGTGGGATTAGCTGCTTCAATGGGATCTTTCATTTTAGCTGGAGGAGAAATTACTAAACGTATAGCGCTACCCCACGCTCCGCGCCAATGAGTCTTTGTTTGATGGATAGAAAAAGGATGTGAAGAAAAAACTAACTATGCCTGCGCCAACGAATGGAGGGTAATAATAGCATGGCATACGAAACTTGATACAACTGTAATAAAGAAAACTTGAAGTATCGGGATAGTAAACACAACCGTGGCTTTTTTTTATTCTCCGATCAATTTGATCCTATATTATATCTCCTGGGGTCTATTCCAGCGTCGTAAACTCCCGGAATAATATTGGAGAAAAAGGAAATATGGCCATATAACATCGATAAAAGAAACTTTGGGATTGCTGAATGAGGGAATGTATGGAGCAATGGAACCATCACAGTATCTTCCTTTTCTGAAAGAAAAAGATGGTACATAGATTATCTTATTCATCTATCTTCGATATCCAGAATATTTACTATCTAATATTGTATAATAAATAACAATAATATTATTGTTATTTATTATGACGAATTATATAAAAAATTGTTCAATCTATTATGGAGCTGTATGCACCAAAAATGCTTGTACGGTTCATTAAATCAAGTCTTTCTCGAATAGAGGAAGAAAGAATAAAAAGTAAATAAGCATTTATTAATAGGGTGATGATTCATCAACCCGGTAGTTCTTTCTATGATGGACAAGCGGGAGAATGTCTTGTGGAAGCAGAAGAGATGTTGAAACTTCGCGACTGCGTTACTAAAATTTATGTACAAAGAACAGGAAAACCTTTATGGGTAGTCTCTGAAGATATGGAAAGAGATGTTTTTATGTCAGCGGAAGAAGCTAAAGTTTATGGCATTACTGATCCTATAGCTGTAGAAACTTCTTCGAACTCTCTAATTAATAGCTGATTAAAAAAAATTAACTAGAATTTTCGAGAAGAAAATAAATTCCCTGCTTATGGTAAATATACAAGTGATCGGTGTGACGGATCCATAAGTAGGAACAATAGCTTGCTTGCATATGATAAATAAATCCTATAAATGAAAAATCGACGAATTATAAGATTTATTAATACGAAATATAATAAGAGAGCCATAAAGTTTCGATTTAGTTCCGATCTTTCTAGAAGTTTCTTTCACTTTCAAGAGAATAAAAAGAAACTTCTAAGGATTAGTTTTTGAATCTCATAATAAACTCTTAGGGTTAGGATCAATCCGAACTAGTAAATCCTGCGTACTGCACTAAGAATGCCTACTATTCAACAACTCATTAGGAATCGAAGACAGCCAATAGGAGATAGAACAAAATCCCCTGCCCTTCGAGGATGTCCTCAGCGTAGAGGAGTATGTACCAGGGTGTATGTGCGACTCGTTTAGATCAGAAGCTCGAGGTGCAGGGGGATCGATATGGCAGGAGAATCCCCTCACTATAGTAAGTACAGATCTATCATCCACCAATCTTGGAGATGAAATTTATGGTTTCTATTGGTGCAAATCCGATCACCCCGATGCAGGATGAAAAGCAATTTCTCAATGATAGCGAATGGTCATCAATCCATTGAGCGAGGAAGAAAATGCAATTCGAAAAGCATGATGCTTATATCGCCGCAAAAACGGACTTACAAGGTAAGCTGCCCAGCCAACCCTCACGATCACACGCCGTTATTGTATGGATAAGTCTTATTGTAAGAAGACTTTTTTTGCTCGATGAATCGGGTAGAGCTGGGGATCAGAAACTATACGAGTCACTGGTAACATTCTCATTTCGTTTTGAGAAATAAGAGGCTCCGGCGTATAGGGGGTACCCCACCGTTTAAGGAGAAACTATAGAAACGATGGAATCCCGGATTTTTCTCAGTTCAAGGTCCCATCCCTTGCTCACTGAGCAGATGCCCAATCCAAAAAATTCGTGGATGGGAAGGTTGAAGTAGCAAAAGCCACGGGAATCTTTATTCCCTACATCAGAAAGATCGGTGGTCTCATTCCATGAAGGATAGTAAAGAGAAAGCGGACCTTATGTAAAAGATGCCATTCTATCGAATAGCATCCTATTCGATGTACATCCGAAAAATACAATGGTAATTTCAATAATATTTCTTTAATCGCCATAATATTGTGATAATCACAACGAAACGGGTGTTTTAATCAACTCAACCATATCCATTTCCATCTTTGCTCCTATTTATCATTCGAAGAAACAGAGCAAAATCTATTATAAAGAATATTCAAATATAAGAATTTTTACATTCATTCTTCATTTAAATATTCAGTGATTTTTTATATAGTAAGCAACAACGACTAGAGTTAAACGTGGCTACGTGGCTCGGAAACACCGGAAAGATATTATTCAACTCACATCAGGGTTTCGAGGAGCTCATTCGAGAATCTTTCGAACCGGTAAACAGCAAGTAATAAAGGCTTTAGTTTCTCCCCATCGAGATAAAGGTAAACGAAAAAGAGATTTTCGTCGTCTATGGATTACCCGGATCAATGCAGCAGCCCGAAACAATGGAATTTCTTATACTAAATCTATTCAACATTCATACAAAAACCAGGTTTTTTTGAATCGTAAAATACTCGCGCAGATAGCTATATTGGATATTAGTAGCTCTTCCACAATTTTTAGAGAGGTTAACGAATAATAGATAGGGGATAAGGTATAAAAACCTCTCCGGGGATTGATTCACTCCGGGGAGGTATAAACATCGAGAGAATTACTAAATCTCGGGAATGAATAAATAGATAGATAAAGTCAAGATCCCCTCTTTTCCATAAGAGAATCGAGATCTTTTTCCTTATGTGACCTATTTCGATTTCATCTTAATTAATGAGATTTATTATTAATAATATCCAATTAACTTTCGTTATTGACAAAAGGTAACAAAGCTAAAATACGAGCTCGTTTAACAGCAATAGTCATTAAACGTTGTTGTTTCGAGGTTAATCTATTCATTCGTTTAGATAAGATTTTTCCCCGCTTGCTAATAAATCCGCAAAGTAAACTTATATTCTTATAATCAACAGTTTCTCCTGATCTAATTGGTGGCGAACGTTTACGAGAAGATCGCTCGGATTTGCCCATGGTTTGTTTCACGAACCTCCCCAATACTGCTTATTTTCCTATTTCTTTGTGAATAGTATGTTGATAACAATAGGGACAAAACTTTTTCAATTCCATTCGAGTAGGCGTATTGCGACGATTTTTCCGAGTAGTATATCTGGAAACACCTGAATGTTTTTCATTACCGTTTCGGACACAACTAGTACATTCTGAAGTAATTGTTACTCTCACATTTTTACTCTCAGCCATAATTTTTTGAATCTTGAAAAGACAAATGAGTTTCTGATCTTATGGCGAAAAATCTAATAATGAAAAATTTTTTCTTAAAATTTTTCATTATTAGAGATATTCAATAAGATTCTCTATTTTTTCGATGAAGTCAAATTTTCAAGCTCATCTTTTTCCCATTGGAATTTGATTCTTCGATAAGACTTAATTCAAATATTTATTTGGGAGTTTCCAACCAATAGGTTAACTCAAAAAGTGGTCAAACTCGAAATGGTAAAAGGGTATACTATCCTTGGGGAAGAGGAAGAACTAAAGCATCCGGGGAAGAACGATTAATCTCTGTCGATAAACCAGCTGAAGATCCGAACCACAACGTAGCTACAACAGGCGCTGTGGAAAGATATGTTTTTACATCTTGCATTGCAAGTTCCTCCCCCTAAATCACTTTCTTCCGGCTTTCAGAAACTGGATTGAAAGGATTCTTACTAAATTTTTTGTTGAAATTTTCATTTTTCTACGAAGGTTCATATAAGTAAGTAATGACAGAGCAATAGAAATAAGCGAAATCTATTCTTTTTTACTAAATTTTTGAGACTTCTTAAGTGATTTATTAGTAATTAATTTTATTAAATTCTTTCTTGTGTACGTTACTATTTCCATTCTACCTCGATAAATCAGTAAAAAATATATAATAATTTATTTGAATTTCTATCTACTATTAAATAAATAAATAAATGAATAAATAGTATCAAATACGATCATCTCATCACTTAATTATTCGAATTCCAAGAATAATAATTATTTACGATGAATGGTTGTTCTCCAGTATAGTATCCCTCATCAAAAAGGATTTTATTGAACAAGTCACAAATCTTTTCATAGGGGAAATACAAAAGTTTCAATTTCAATGTTCTTGTATATAAGATTCCCTTGTTTTTAAGAATCCCCCCCAAAAAAAAAAGAAAAAAAAAACAGTTAAATTATTAGAATTATTCCATAACGAATTGCGATACAGGAAAGGACGATGAGGAAATAGGGATGGGACGATGTAGGCAAGAGGCTTTAAATAAAGTATTTAAATAAAGTACAATCCATCTTGTATGAAAGTTGGGAGGGATGTAGCGCAGCTCGGTAGCGCGTTTGTTTTGGGTACAAAATGTCGCAGGTTCGAATCCTGTCATCCCTAACCCGAATCTCATACGTATGAGAGATCTTCGAACGAATAGGTATTCGCGGAATACAAGCAATAAGTATTCAAGAAATAGGAGAGAATAAAAGAAGATTATCTCTCTATCCACGACCTCCTATGTGATGCGAAAAAAGCGCTCTTAGTTCAGTTCGGTAGAACGTAGGTCTCCAAAACCTGATGTCGTAGGTTCAAATCCTACAGAGCGTGATTTTGATAATAAAATTGAATTTGATGTGTTTTTTCCTTTTCCATAATCAAATTTTGAACTCAATTAGATTCATTGATAAAACAGCAAAATTTATTGATCAATTTGACCTCCCTAAGAAGGGAGGTAAGTGTGGGATGCTAAACGTAATCCAATCCTCGGTCAAAGATCCAATTGATCACCACGTCAGTATTGTGAATATGCAGTTACAAATAATCCAGCTGAAGTTGTTGGAATCGAACCTGATACGATTCCGGATGGCAAAGCTTCAACCGTTTCTTTCTGAGTTAACGAAGACAATATCTAACTTAGATAGTACCCAAGTTTGCTGTGAATCTCAATAACCATCATCTGGCAGAAAATTTTCCTTGATTTTCCCCGTCATTATTTTCTAGATAAGTTTTATCTTATTTGAGCCAGTAAGTGGAACTAAAGCTGGAGTTAGAGCAGCCAATAGGAATACGAAGTAGCTAGGTATAATAGACATAGAAAAAACTTTGAATGGTGATAACGAATTTAGTATACACCCTTGTAGAGTAATTACCTAAATCTCTTTATGACCAAAAAAATAAAGATTAATTCGAAATACAAAATATCCAATTGAAACGAGATTCTTTCTTATATTCGTCATTACCTTTGCATAATAAGAATATGAAGAATATATGATTGGGAATGAGGGATATAAAAAATACTTTTTCATAAGTAAAAAAGGAAGAACTATATTCAAATAATCGTTATTCTAAATCACTTTTCATATTCGTATCGATTTCCAGTCCGTGAATTGATAAAACGACTCGGAAATCGCGCAAGTTCCTACTGTATGATCTCCACAACGAATAGCGAAACGCTTTTATTTTCGTTTTAAAGGTTCAATTAAAGTGAATTCTCATCCGATCACCTAGCATTACTATTTGTATTTCTTTCACCAGAATTACATAGTATTGAAATGATTCAATCTTATCAATTGCATCAGTAATACGAACATAAATTTTGGAGGATATTCTGGGGGGAGGAAATTGTTGTTTGTTCCTTCCAAGGAGGGGAATATAGACTTGTGCTTTGAATCGAGTATGGGATTTCACAGTCCCAACCGCCATTCCACGTTGTACATTTTCCCCTTGTTTGTATTCGACCCTAAAGAGAATAATTCTTACATTCATTATCTCCAACAATAAAGACTTTTTGAAACTTTTTTCCTTTAAACCCATGATTACTCTATTACGAATTCCTTTCGATCCAACTATTTTTACAGTTTCTCCAAAATAATTAATTCCTATCCCTATGCTATCGATATTGCTTCACAAAGTATGAGGAAACAAAAATCTTATACAGTCGTAGGAAAAGTTTTATCCATCTCATGTTGGGATGCAGGAATTCGATATCCACCTAATCATAAATATCTTCGTTTGTATTTACCTCTAGACGAATACCCAGTAAGGGTAAGCCATTAATGTGAGGCTCGGGATCGCGGGAATGTTACTTTCTGTAAACTAACTCATAATGACTCAAAGTTTCACAGATCTTTAATCTAACTAATTCTAATAATCTCTATTCTTTACTCGGTCTTCCTTATTTGAAGAAACTATTGCATTGGGAATCGGCCGAAGAATATTTTTTTGTTCGTAAGATAAATATTCGCTCTCTATTCACCTGTGCCACATCGGTGATCATATTCTCTGTGTAATCCGTGCGACCCAAATCCATGTGGAGTGAACATAGCGCGCACAGGAGTCCCATATTCTACACGGGCTGTAACACTCCCACTCTTTCTCCTGGAGCTGCATCAATCTCAAAAGGCTGGCTTTACATTTGTTCGTAACCGCTAAAACCATAGTAATCCGTTGTAGTGGTTTTTCCCTCTGTGACCCATACGTCCAATGGTTCCAGTATTTAAACATTCATATAGGTTCTTTACGTTCAAAATCCTCTCATCTGAGGTCAGGTCACGCAAAATGATCTCAAGTCACTGGGTTTATTGAATATTGATTAAGTTAGTCAAACAGTGCTAATGAAATGACCAAATTATTCAATCTTATTCTTTCTTTTTCCTTTCCTTTATTCCCATTGAAAGTTAGTTGTCTTGCTGCGTCGGAAGAACGCTAGCTATACTGGTCCAGTATGCTTCAAAGATACCCTTGGTACAAGGTTGACAATCTAACAAGGTTTAAAGGAGATATCAGTAGATTCCATATCTTCCGGTTTCGATCCTCCATAATGGAATCAATTCCTCCTCGCGTCTACAAAGAATATATAACACGGAGCTAACCATGTCTGGGAATACGGGAGAGCGCCCTTTCGCCGACATTATTACAAGTATTCGGTACTGGGTGATTCATAGCATTACTATACCTCCCTTGTTCATTGCAGGTTGGTCATTCGTCAGCACAGGGTTGGCTTACGATGTGTTCGGGAGTCCTCGGCCAAATGAGTATTTTACGGAGAGCCGACAAGAGGTTCCATTAATAACCGGCCGTTTCAATTCGTTGGAACAAGTCGATGAATTTACTAGATCTTTGTAGGAGGTATCAATGACTATAGATAGAACTTATCCAATTTTCACAGTTAGATGGCTGGCCGTTCATGGACTAGCTGTACCTACGGTTTTCTCCCCAGGATCAATATCAGCAACGCAATCCATCCAACGATAAACCAACCTTATTTATCTGGAGCGTGAAGAAGCTACGACACAACCAAATCCGAACAAACAGAGTGTGGAATCAAATCGTACCAGCCTCTATTGGGGGTTGTTACTAATCCTTGTACTTGCTGTTCCATTTCCCAGTCACTTTTCTAATTAATAACGGCATAAACTTTCTTGCCTCATACGGAAAGATCCAAGATTCTAATTGTCCGTGACCGTCCATGTCTCGGAGTCATGACCACCCAATGGAATGTGAGGGGAGTAGAATAAATGGCCAATACCACCGGAAGGATTCCCCTGTGGCTAATAGGTACCGTAGTTGGTACCCCTGTGATCGGTCCAGTAGGTATTTCTTTTCATGGCCCATACTCCGGATTAGGATCATCCCCGTAATAATTGAATTGACTGGATAAATAAACCTGAACCTGTATAAGGAATACTGTAATGCAAGGGTAGGTTAGTTCGCCCAGACTCAATAGATAATAAAACTTTGCTCACTTTGAACTTGAAATGGGCAAAGTTTTATTAATAATTCATTTATTGAGTCTTCCGGTTCCAATAAGAAATAAGAAAGATTAACGAAATATAATAAGATTCCTGAGAATCTTATTATTCCATAAATTTATCTAATAATTTTAAATAAAAGAAAAAATCAATTGATAATATGTCATCACATCATTTAGTGACATTTTTATCATGCAGATAAATCTTTTAGCATCTTAATTTTTTGATCGATTTATCATAAGTTTTTCTTATCTTATTAAAATAAAATAAAAATAATTTACAAATCAATAATCTTGCTAGAACAACAAATTACTATCCTTTCCCAAAAATTGAATGTGGTGAATTACTATTCACTTTCGTAAAGGCTGAGATTTTGCTATGGAAATTCCATGTTTTTAATATGGGATTTGGAGCGTAATTCGGGCCGGGGAGAAGAACACCTTCGAAACGAGCCAGGGAGTTGGGACCCCATGTGTTTCTGCAATAAACAACATAAGCCTTTTCTATATATCATTCATCTGTTTTCCACTCTTTATAAGATAAGCTAGAAGAATTCTCAGAAGGATATGCAGAACATATTCTCTTAGTAATTGGTGAACAAGGTCAAAAGGATCACGGGCTTCCTGTACCTCAATATTAAAATTGACTTCGATTTTTTTTGGGGGGGGGGGAAAGATGGTGATATTTCTAAGGGTTTGTCCGTCTCTCCTCCATACGTTACGTCTGTGGATCTGTTTCAGAATATTATATTTTTGGTAAGAACAAAGGTCATTCTCTTCAAGTAAATAGAAGAGCTTTATGATATGTTGTTCCCCGAAATAGAAACAGTTTTTTGATCTAAAATAGATATATATCTATCTATATATATATATAGATAGATATATTCTAGATCCATTTTATTTTATCTTGAGAGGTATTATAAATAAATAAATAGATAAGAAAGATTCTTTTATAGTACCTAAAATAGGAATATATGGGGAATAAAAGAAGACCATTCGGCAAGCTGATATGCTATGTCTTAATGCTTGCTGAGTCACCCCTTCTGAAATACATATTTTGATGTGGTATCCCCAATTTATAGTAGTAAAGGAAGGGGATAATGATATTCCAGACTGATTCTCAGTCTCTGAAGAAACCGTTACCATACATATTATACGAATGTATAGAAACTAAAATCGATGATCTCATTACACATTAGCAATCGATATAAGAAATGAAATGGGGATTCTACTGATCAGGCGCTTCAGTTAACTTTGTTTCGAACAATATATAAACTGAACCTAAAAATTCATTTCAGCTAATTGGACTTTTTCAAATTGTTTCTTTTTGAGTACTAGGAATATCTGTGCTAAAACAACCGATGCGAGGAATAACAAAAGACCTTGAGCACGTAACGGATCCTGAAGTACTATTTCCGCATCTCCCTGACCAAAACCACCTACATTAGGATTATTAGTTAATGGTTGATCAATCTTAATTAATTCACCTTCCGAAATAATGAGTTCTGGTCCTGGGGGTACAATATCAACCACCGGACGGCCGTCCAATGTATTTTCAATCGTTATTTCATACCCACCTTTCTCTCTACGTAATATTTTGCTTACCTTACCCGTGGCTGAAGCATTATAAACCGTATTGTTGCTTTTGCTCCCATCGGGATAAATTTGTCCTCTTCCCCTATTGCCACCCACATATATAGGATATTTCAAAAAATAAGCTTCTTTATTAGTAGCAGGGTCTGGTGAAAGAATGGGAAACACAATCTCACTGTATTTTCCACCCGGAACAGGACCTATTACCAGAATGTTTTTTCTATCAGGACGATAAGTCTGAAAATAAAGATTACCCATTTTTTCTTTAATCTCGGGGGGAATACGATCAGGAGGAGCTAATTCAAATCCTTCAGGTAAGATAAGAACAGCTCCCACGTTCAAAGCCCCTTTCTTACCATTAGCAAGTACTTGTTTTATTTGCGTATCATAAGGGATTTTAACAACTGCCTCAAATACGGTATCCGGGAGTACAGATTGTGGAACTTCGATATCCACAGGTTTTTCAGCTAAGTAACAATTGGCACATACAATACGTCCAGTTGCCTCTCGAGGGTTCTCGTAACTTTGCTGTGCAAAAATTGGATATGCTTCCGGGATAGATGGCCAAGCTATTGTAGTCATTATGATCAAGATCGGAATCGATCGAGTCACCAACTTTATCATCCAATCATAAGTAATTTTTTTCTGCATGGTTCGATTATTTGTTCTAAATATTTCCACGAGTTGGGTGCCTTTAACATCCCAGTTGTTACAATAGCTACCTGTGCCCGCAACTCCGCCATTATAGTAACAATAAAGGTGGAAAATGAAAAGTGTATATATACTTCTATTCTCAATTGATTCGAAACGGAAATAGCCGGCAATTCATTCTGTTCTGGGGTAAAAAAAAAAATACTATTCTCAAGTAAGACCAATAATAAAAACAACCTTTTTTATTCATTCGTTGTATGATGAGTGGCTACGATCGAAGGAGATATACGATTTGAATGACGGGAAATCCAATGTTTAAAAACTGTATCTGAAATGACTGGAAAGGTTGAAACAAAGCGGGATACTATATGTTTGTTACGAGCGAATCCTAAATGTGATAAAAAAGAATCTATGTATATTTCCCAACCATGAGGCGAATGGAACCCAATACGTGGATCGGTGAATAAAGGAATGGAGAAAGCTTTCATTGTATCACTCAAGCTATAAAATAATTCTTGAATCCAGGGATTAAGAACAGCGAGCCTCTCTCTATCCAGAATGAGCAAGGCACTTAGAGTAGCAAAATAGATTATATCTGTTAATGGATGCGGAATAGCCTGAATACTCTCTTCATTGTGCATTGTTACTAATTGAATTGTTTTTTCGTGAATCTTCATATTGAGATCTTGTGACTGAGCTTTTAGAGAATTTAACATCATTTTATCTAACCGAAGGAGTTCTTCCACTTCCCGGAGCCTCTCTAAGGCTCTCTCTTCCCGGAAAAAATTAGGAAAAATTTGAGATTGGTAAGTATTCCACCAATTTTCAATCCGAGGTTCCAAAAACCATCCTTTTAAGAAGATTGAAATTCCGCAAGGGATAAGTATTGAACATCCAATATATTGTAGAGAGGCTAGTGTTTGATACTTAGCCAATTGGAATTCATGAAGTACTAATGAACTTGACTGACCTATCAACCCTGTTTGGAATCCAGATGAAGTACGAGTTATGGAACGAGGTACAAGACCTATAGATTCATAAGCTACCGTGGTGATTATCGAATCTTTTGACTCCGAGAAGGATAATTTTTTTTCCGAGGTATCCTCCATTTTGGGCAGGGAAGGAAGAAGGGAATAATATCGTTTCCAATTATCTGGATCATTCGGAGTTGCCTCAATCCAAGCTAATTTTCTATTCATTTGTTCGATCTTATTCGGCTCTCTCCTAAATAAGTCACTTGAAACAATATAATTTTTATTTTGAAAGTTCCTATAATCAAAAAATCTTTTTTTTTCAAATGTTTTCTTAATTTTTTTTGAAGCTCTTGGCTCTCGAGAAGTAGAGAGGAAAAATGGAATATTCGACGGGTATGACCAAATATTATAAAGATTTGATTCTGGTAAAATGCAAAACCGTTGATCAACGAAAACCGAATGTGGATTAATAAAAATAGAAAATCCTTTTGATATAATCGATCTAAATTTATTCAAAAGATTTAGTGAATGAATGCTAATTTTACATTCTAAAACACTCCAATATATTATGAATACGGAGTTATTTAATTCCGTATTCATATGTGAAACGATAGCTTGCCGAGGGTGTCTCGAATATAAAATCGAACATTTATAGGACAAATAATCTTTTTTGATATGCCGTATTCGCTTGCTAGCTTTATAAGCTCCTTCTAAAGAACGAGAAGGCACATTTGAGAACCACTGAAGAACTTCCGATTTCAAATTCGTGAGTGCTACTTATACTTCGACAAGAGGGAACCGCATAAGAAAGAACTTTTTGAATCCCTAAATTTCATCTTTCTACATTTTTATTATTTGTGTTATTCAACAACTAAAAAAATATTCATTTCTTTGGGGTTCATTTTCAAGTCTCTCGATCGATACGCGCAAGAAACGAGCCGACTCGGCAGCTTCTTCTTCCATATCTCCCAAGGTTAAGTGTTCATCGGTACGAGTCAAAGGAATATCCTGCTGACCTTTTACTTTCGTGTGGAGAGCACGCCGAGGATAAATACCTTCTTTAACTTCCACTCGTATCGCTTGGATATCTTTCATGGAAAATCGAATACGAATCCGACGATTTTCTCCAGGAAATCCCCAACGAGAAAGATAAACAACTCCTTCTCGTTTGTCAAATCGATTATAACCACTACCTGCATTCCGTGAAATGGTACACCATAAATAGGGGCCGGAGAACGGACCTGCAATACCGTGGAAACACATTACAATCCCTTGTGGGACAAAAAGAATTTGCTGAGATAATAACGAGGAGAGAGGTGTCAGATCCTTACCGAGATAACTTGAGATTCCAACCAGAAAGAATCCCAATGCACCCAACGAGACAATGCGGGCCCGACAAAAATTGCTTATTCTTCGAGACCCTGCTATAGGTTCCACCCGAAGCCATTCGGATTGCCAATTCGTAACAGAGTCTCCTGGATCTTATCTTGCTGAATGTCATGAGACAGAAATAGCGGGAATGATAGGACAAAATAGCAGATTTCAATTTCTTGTTCTAGAGGTTATTCATTTTTCCTCGACTATATATATATATATATATATATATATCGACCAATAAAAAAAGACTTTTCTTATCATATTATTATTATTACAGAGAGATTTTTTTTAAGAAAAGTCTTTTCGTTTCTTCATACAGGAACTAATATCCGATGTATGCTCTCCCTGAAAGACGGTGGTCCGAATAAATTTGAACTCGTTGCGGATGAAGAAACAAGAGATTCCTCAAATTCGTTCAAAATGTTTTTACCATACTTGTTTGAACAAGAAATAAAGACATTCTTTCATTCTCAAATCTAGAAAAATATATTGATAAGATTATATTAGATCAAATTTTATACAATCTCGTCCTCCTCAATATATATGAACAAAAGGGCCATTGCAATCGCTGGAAAAACTAAACCTACTAGGGGCACGGAAATGGAATGTGAGTAAGAAGCTGCTGTCGTAAAAAAATCACCTTAAATAATATATATATATTTTTTTGTAGGAATGAATAGAGAAACTAATTATAACTCTCTCGCGAGAGAGATTTATGAAAAATTATGTTTCTTCTCTATTGAAGATTTTGATTAATAATTCTCTGGAAAATTATTCTTGATTCAATATTTTTTTTTTTATCAAATCCAAATTGAGTTAAATATCTTCCCATTAGAATATTAACACTTAAATAAGATTGTATTAGTGTTATAATCTCTTCGTATACGAAGAGATTATAACACTTAAGTGGTGAAAGAATGGAATAAAAACTGATTTGATAAGTAAAAAATCTTTGGATGTGGATCAACTTATGATAGGGGATGAAAAACCGCAGTGGATCGAAGAAAAGACAGAACGTAATAATTATCTAGAATAATAATTATTACGTTCTTTACAGGGAGCTGAATCATAACCATAACATAAGATTTGATTTTTTTACTTGGCAAATAAAAGGTTACGTAAAACAATCAATTAAATTAAGCCATGATCAAATAAAGATTCAGCTTTAACTGTTAGATATTCTATGGCGTAATGAATGTGGTTTTGATTACTCTTTAAACTGCGAATGCAACACATACTTTAGGTCCGGCAATAAATAATGAATGGAATAATATCTCCCAACATACCGAAACTCGCGGTAGTTTATGTAAGAATTACTATAATAAATTTTTCTATGCTTGATGAATATATGGAGCAGGAGGAATCTTAGCCGTTTGCGTTGAACTCAAATTTTTTTCTTTTCTTATGTACACACTCCCTCACACAATAATTAATGGTATAAATCTTCTGGTAACGTATTTGATAGGGCACCCTTTCACCTACAATGGGGCCCGTCCAAACGACTTCCCATGAGGGTCCCTTTCGATTTACTCATACTCAACTGAATAACATCAGTTGAACCTGTTTGTTTTTAATAAAAAGTGATACGATTCTTATAAGAATCTCTATCATAGAATCTAATAAAACGTCGAGTCATCATGTTTTTGAGATGCCGGGTGCCACGATCAAATGAAGGTTCAATTCTTTCTCTTTCTGTACCACTCATTCCCGGATGATTATCCGTGTTCTTCACGAATGATGATGCGTGCGTCTATTTTGTCTCGAGTCGTTTGAAGCATTTTTGTTCTTACGACTGTCACACAAAATCCGTGATTCTCTATTAATAGTTTCAACTTCTATATAGTTTTTGTCTATATTCATATTTGTATCATCTTCTTTTTCATAAATTTTGATAGTTATAGAGTTTATAATTGATTCATCTAATCTGCGCTTATTTTCAAACCAATTTTTTGAAGACTCTCCAACAATAAAAATATATATTCACACTTTGCAAGTTTTTCTATCTCTCCCATTAAAAAGCTCGACTATACAAATGCAAAATTCTAATATTCTGATCTAACAGAAAAATAGGATTTTGCATTATTAATCCGAGATAGAATGATTCGATACAAAAACGTAATTATTATTATTATTATTAAATTGGATGCTTGCTTGAATGGTAATCACTTATCTTTTATGATTGATGGTACGATAGAACCCTTTCCCGGTTATCCAATGGAATTCATTCAGATTGGAAAAACAATTTGAATAAGGAAAAACTATGATTTTTTGGTTAGAAAAAAATTCTATGTTCCAATATCGAATATAGAAATAGTATATACATATTCTTTTTCGGTGGGCTAGAAGGGGTTTGAACCCTTGACTTCATGGTTCAGAACCATGGGCTCGGATCCACCGAGCTGCAAACCCTATTGAAATGGGATGGAATCTTGACTGAAAAACTCAGTTTTTTAGTGATTCTCCTAAGATAAGATTCGGTTATTTTTTTTTTTATCCTTTAAAGAGGAAGAATATGTTTTTCTTTCACCTTAATCTCTTTCCAAAGATTAGGGTGAAAGAAAAATGAATCAACTAGTGAAACTAACTAAATTACAGTGTGTCAATCGTCTCAAATTCAAACTTGATTTCTTTCCATACTTCGCAAGCAGCAGCTAGTTCAGGACTCCATTTACAAGCTTCGCGAATAACCTCATTACCTTCACGAGCAAGATCACGTCCTTCGTTACGAGCTTGTACACAAGCTTCTAAAGCAACTCGGTTAGCTACTGCACCTGGTGCATTCCCCCAGGGGTGTCCCAAAGTTCCACCACCGAATTGTAATACAGAATCATCTCCAAAGATTTCGGTCAGAGCGGGCATATGCCAAACGTGAATACCCCCTGAAGCTACAGGCAAAACACCAGGCATAGATACCCAATCTTGGGTAAAATAAATACCACGGCTTCGGTCTTTTTCAATGTAGTCGTCACGAAGTAGATCAACAAAACCTAAAGTTACTTCACGTTCCCCTTCAAGTTTACCCACCACAGTACCGGAGTGAATGTGATCCCCACCGGACATACGCAATGCTTTAGCTAATACACGGAAGTGAATACCATGGTTTCTCTGTCTGTCAATAACAGCATGCATTGCACGGTGAATGTGAAGGAGTAGACCATTGTCCCGACAATAATGGGCTAAACTAGTATTTGCAGTAAAACCTCCTGTCAAATAGTCATGCATGACAATAGGCACTCCCAATTCTCTAGCGAATACCACCCTTTTCATCATTTCCTCACATGTACCTGCAGTAGCATTCAGGTAATGACCCTTAATCTCACCCGTTTCCGCTTGAGATTTATTAATAGCTTCTGCTACGAATAAGAAACGGTCTCTCCAACGCATAAACGGTTGAGAATTTACGTTTTCATCATCTTTAGTAAAATCAAGTCCACCACGAAGACATTCATACACTGCTCTACCATAGTTTTTAGCGGATAAACCTAATTTCGGTTTAATAGTACATCCCAATAAAGGACGACCATATTTGTTCAATTTATCTCTTTCAACTTGGATACCGTGAGGTGGACCTTGGAAGGTTTTGGAATATGCAGGAGGAATTCGCAAATCTTCCAAACGTAGAGCTCGTAAGGCTTTAAATCCAAATACATTACCTACAATGGAAGTGAACATGTTAGTAACAGAACCTTCCTCGAACAGATCCAAAGGATAAGCTACATAGGCAATATATTGATTTTCTTCTCCAGCAACGGGTTCGATGTCATAGCATCGACCTTTGTAACGGTCAAGGCTAGTAAGTCCATCGGTCCAGACAGTGGTCCATGTACCGGTGGAAGATTCAGCAGCTACTGCGGCTCCTGCTTCCTCAGGTGGTACTCCGGGTTGGGGAGTCATTCGGAATGCTGCCAGAATATCGGTGTCTTTGGTCTTATAATCAGGAGTATAATAAGTTAATCTGTAATCTTTAACGCCAGCTTTGAATCCAACACTTGCTTTAGTCTCCGTTTGTGGTGACGTGGGTCCCTCCCTACAATTCAATTGATAACTCTTGCAAGGATAAGGTCTGCTCGACAAATACTCAAAATTTTTGCAAGACGATGAATAGAATATCCGTCCTACTATACTTGCCTATCTTCGGGCGGAGATACTTCCCCGATGGTGAAACACTACCATTGTATATTATTCTTGATATGTGATGCAACCTAGTTGCTTTAATATTAGTGAGATCTTAGTAAGTCTTTTTTTTTTTTCTTCTTCGAACAAAGCTGAAACATTTGTTTCCAAACAAATATTTGCGTAGAGTAGATATCAATTACTTTTTGAGGAGAGAGAATGAAAGGAGAATCCTTTCTGCACCACTTACACCAATGATATACCCCCGGAAACAAAGGATAATGCCCAATTAATTTATTATTCATAACCTGGAAGAAAATACTTTTGATATAGGAGGTACAGATTCTGTTCAAGTTTCTTCCTGAGTCTTACCCAGATTGACCCGGAACCTCTTAAGTGTTAAACTGGTTGGTTGATGAGAATAGAAAGAAATTAAAGTATTCAATTTTCAAATGAGAAAAAAAAAAAAAGAAAAGAGCTAATTAGTATTCATGATCTAAATTCCCATTCTACATAGAATTCCGTGAAAGTCCTTCATTTTCACCTAAGAATAGAATAGAATAGAAAGAACTCTCTTACACATATTGGGAGTATGAGCTAGAATAGAAATTGACTAATTTATATTGAATGTGAATAGGTAAGGCGAGATGTAAGTGTAACTTTATTCATTCATTATTAACCGATCGACTTGATACCAAGGATCTTTATCAGTAAAATCAGCAAAAAAATTTAATACTATTGGAATCTCATGAAAAAAAATCCTCTTGCTCTTGGGGTTTCCGCACTTGTTGACAGGAATGTAGGACACATTACTCAGATTATTGGTCCAGTCTTAGATGTGGTTTTTCCTCCAGGTAAGATGCCCAATATTTATAACCCTTCAATAGTCAAAGGCCGAAATCCGGCTGGTCAAGAGATTAGTGTTACTTGTGAAGTACAACAATTATTGGGAAATAATAAGGTTAGAACTGTAGCTATGAGTGCTACGGATGGTCTAACTAGAGGAATGGAAGTTATTGACACAGGAGCCCCTCTAAGTGTGCCAGTTGGTGAAGCTACTCTTGGACGAATCTTTAATGTTCTTGGAGAACCCGTTGATAATTCAGGTTCCGTAGATGCTAGCACAACATTTCCTATTCATAGACCTGCTCCAGCCTTTACACAGTTAGATACTAAATTATCAATTTTTGAAACAGGAATTAAAGTAGTAGATCTTTTAGCTCCTTACCGTCGTGGAGGAAAGATTGGATTATTTGGAGGAGCTGGGGTGGGAAAAACAGTACTAATCATGGAACTGATCAACAACATTGCTAAGGCTCATGGAGGTGTATCCGTATTTGCTGGAGTGGGAGAACGTACCCGCGAAGGGAATGACCTCTACATGGAAATGAAAGAATCAAAGGTGATTAATGAACAAAACATTTCAGAGTCAAAAGTAGCCTTAGTTTATGGTCAGATGAATGAATCACCAGGAGCTCGTATGAGAGTTGGTTTAACCGCTCTAACCATGGCCGAATATTTTCGAGATGTTAATAAGCAAGACGTACTTCTATTCATTGACAATATCTTTCGTTTCGTTCAAGCAGGATCTGAAGTTTCTGCTTTATTAGGTAGAATGCCTTCTGCTGTGGGCTACCAACCAACTCTCAGCACAGAAATGGGTTCTTTGCAAGAAAGAATTACTTCCACAAAGGAGGGATCTATAACCTCCATCCAGGCAGTTTATGTACCTGCGGACGATTTGACTGACCCTGCCCCTGCTACAACATTTGCACACCTAGATGCTACTACTGTACTATCGAGAGGATTAGCTGCCAAAGGCATTTATCCGGCTGTAGATCCTTTAGATTCAACTTCTACTATGCTTCAACCTTGGATTGTGGGCGAACAACATTACGAAACTGCGCAGGGAGTTAAGCAAACTTTACAACGTTATAAAGAACTTCAAGACATTATAGCTATTCTTGGACTCGATGAATTATCGGAGGAGGATCGTTTAACTGTAGCAAGGGCACGAAAGATCGAACGTTTCTTATCACAACCTTTTTTTGTAGCAGAGGTCTTTACTGGTTCTCCGGGAAAATATGTTACTCTCGTAGAAACGATCAAAGGGTTCCAAATGATCCTTTCCGGAGAATTGGATGGTCTCCCCGAACAAGCTTTTTATTTGGTAGGTAATATTGATGAAGCTACCGCGAAGGCTGCAACCTTACAAGCATTTGGAGAGTGAAGAAAATGACCCTAAATCTTCGTGTAATGGCTCCTAATCGAACTGTCCGGAATTCAGAAGTTCAAGAGATCATTCTATCTACCAATAGTGGTCAAATTGGCGTATTACCTAATCACGCTCCACTTCTTACAGCTTTGGATATAGGAATTATGAAAGTACGTCTCAATGGGCAATGGTCTACTATGGCGTTAATGGGCGGGTTTGCTATGATGGACAATAATCAAATAACTATATTGGTAAATGAGGCGGAAGAAGCTACAGAGATCGATCCTGAAGAGGCTCGAGAGGCTTTCCAAAAAGCTCAGACTGACCTGGCTCAGGTTGAAGGTAGAAAACAAACTATTGAGGCTAATTTGGCGTCCAAAAGAGCTAAAGCACGGTTAGAAGCTATCAATACTACTTTTTCTTCTGCTTCTAATTAAACTATTCTTTAGTAAGTTTAAATTATTTTTTAGTAAGTAACGGAGAGAAATGGATTTCCAAAAACAAAACCTTTCTCTTTTTACTAAAAATTACTTTTTTACTAAGAGATTGATTATTAAAACTTATTAGATTCTATTGAAGGATCAATAGAATCTAATAAGTTTTACCTACTATTGGATTTGAACCAATGACTCTCGCCGTATGAAAGCGATACTCTAACCGCTGAGTTAAGTAGGTCATCTTCATTGTAACCATTGTTGCACCTATAAGCAACACGGTTTTGGCAATAATCCAATAAGATTTGTTAAAGCATTTTATATGATGCAATATCCACCTTGACAGAAGTTAATAGATAAAGTTATTATCTGAATGGAAGAAAAGGGCTATAGCTCAGCGGTAGAGCGCCTCGTTTACACGTGCGCCAATGCCTCTCAAAAAATGTTTATCGATTCATTCGATTCACATAAGAGATCTTATGTGAAATATCTATGTCTTACTCCATCGATCCAGGAGAACAGTAGCATGACAAAAAATTGGGATTGAAGTTTATCACTTAGATTCACAATTTAGTTAATGTTGATATGGTAAAATCCTATTTTATTCAATGCTAAGCATGATGGGGACAATACGAGGACCCCAAGATATTCTATTTTCGTTCTATGAACTTAAAGGTGTATAGAGTCTCATACTCTTTCCTCGAACAATAGAAACTCTTTTTGAGTAAATCAAATCCATGCTGGGAAATCAGGCAGACCCACGTCAACATGATAAACTTTTTGAAAGACTTTGGGATTGCTTTGGGAAATTTCTTTAAGCACACGGAGCCATCCTGTTATCTCTTTTTGGAAGAAGAAAGGATGGCAGACCAACTAATCCCTTCCTTGGTTGATGGAAGAGCCCAATGCGAGAAAGATGCATGTTGGGTTCCAAAAGCAGTTCAAAGCATATTCTCTAGGAAGAACAAGATTGAGCTGTTTCACCGAGAATGTCTACGGTTCGAATCCGTATAGCCCTACACCCTCTCTCCACTAGGTTCGGTATGGTACCTATAACCCATTATGTAAGTGGTAATTCTTCCCGACCTCCATAATATACCCAATTATTTCACAGTTATAGAAATTTCTATAAATTTAAATTAATAGGAATTTCTAGTTGGGGAGAAGGGAAGGAGAGAATCGTTAGAAATACCGAAGCAGTTTTTCCTTCTCCATCAAATTTGATCCGAGGTATTTTTTTTTTTTTTTTTTCTCGGGTAATGAATAATAGGATAATAAGACTCTCTTTGTTCTAAAAGACCTAAATCAATCAAAGATTTAGTTTTTTCGGTAAGGATAAGGAATATTAGATTATTTCTCAACGATCTTTACAGTATAAATCATAGCCATTTTTGAATCGAATGGTTGTGGCCGAGTCGCGTGGTTAACCAATAAAAGAAGGTATGTATATGAATATCTTTCAACCTTTCTCTATTTTTCCCCAATGTTAAAACCTCATGATGAATATAATATGTCGAAGAAGCAGCTTAACAGGTACGTATAGGGAAATGTCCTGCCAACATCACTGATCCCGTTGTTCATTCCATTCAGCGCCAAAAGCTCTTGGAAAGGCAAATTTGCGCAATACCGGATCGTTACCACACAAAAAAAAAGTCGCCTCTTCATTTATTTCATTAATTGTTCGGTATGGTAAGTTGCGAAACAATTACACTTGCGCGGGGCGCCGTCAAGAATATCACAAAGATACGCATAGGTCAGGTAAACTATTGAAGTAAATGAAAATTAAATAAATAGATTGATCGATAGAATTTTCGTATTCTATATGCTGCATGGTCCCACTCGATTAATGATCAATAAAATTTAAACAAGGGGATATATATATAATATATATGTATAGTAAATACTCCGTTTATTCATTCTTCGATAGGGATAGGGATTCAATCGATAGAATCAACAATCCCATATAGTTCTATTTCACGGGAGTGTGTTCATGTTCTCAATCCCGAAATACAATTTTTTCTTGCTATTTTTACCAATAGCTAGCCTGATTCCCCTGGTAGCTTTTCCAATTTCCGGTGCTTTAGCACCTGTTAGTAAAGGACCAGAAAAGTTTATTAGTTACGAATCAGGTATAGAACCTATGGGAGATGCTCGGATCCAATTCCAGATTCGTTATTATATGTTTGCTCCAGTTCCTGTTACTCCCGATGTTGAAACAGTTTTCCCTTATCCATGGGCTATGAGTTTTCGCGAATTGGGTATACCTGCTTTCATCGAAGCTTTAATTCCTGTTATTATTTCAATCGTTGGTTCGGTTTATGCACGGCGGAGAGGAGCATCGGAATGGTCTTAAACTACAAATATTTTAGCTGTGAAAATAAGATTGATAATTTTATAAAGCCAGTGATAAATTCAATAGATTCATCTTTACTTGATCGGACAACTCCAAATTCGATTGTCTTAACTACTTTTAATGATCTTCCGAATCGGGCTAGGCTTTCCAGTTTATGGCCACTTCCCTATGGTACCAGTTGTTGTTTTATCGAATCCGCCCCGTTAATTGGTTCACGATTTGATTCCGATCGCTATGGTCTGGTGCCAAGATCCAGTCCCAGACAAGCTGACCTCATAATAACGGCTGGCACCGTGACCATGAAAATGGCTCCTTCTTTAGTAAGGTTGTATGAACAAATGCCCGAGCCCAAATATGTAATTGCTATGGGAGCATGTACCATTACGGGAGGTATGTCCAGTACAGATTCTTACAGCACTGTTCGCGGAGTAGATAAATTAATTCCCGTAGATGTTTATTTACCGGGTTGCCCACCAAAACCAGAGGCTATTATAGATGCTATAGTGAAACTTCGTAAAAGGGTAGCTCGGGAAACGCATGAATATGAAACTAAGCTTGAACAAGGAAATAGATTCTTTACTTCAGATCATCAGTTTGAATTTATATCCAATATTCGTACTGGGGAATATAATCAACGGTTACTTCGTCAGTTTCCCGAAACTCAATTGGACCCTTTTTCAGAAATACCTCCCGAAACAACTGGAATACAAGAGTTAAGTATCTTTCCAAGGATTAATGAATAAGAGAGGGATCTGATACGAAAGAACGAGCCATCAAAATTTTTACTTTAATTAATACGTTGGATTTTTCTACAAATACTTCTACAGATAATGAAATGTAGGGCCGATTATCAGCTTGGCTAACCAAACATAGGTTAGCTCATAGATCCTTGGGTTTCGATTACCAAGGCATAGAGACTTCACAAATTAAATCCGAGGATTGGCCTTCTGTAGCTGTCGCTCCATACGTTTATGGTTCCAATTATCCTCGTTCTCAGTGCGCTTATGATGTGGCTCCAGGGGGGCTATTGGCTAGTGTATATCACCCAACGAGAGTACAAGATGATGCAGATCAACCCGAAGAATTATGTACAAAAGTTTCTATTTCGAGAGAAGACCCTAGAATTCCCTCTGTCTTCTGGATCCGGAAAAGTGCCGATTTCCAGGAACGGGAATCGTATGATATGCTGGGAATTATTCATGAAAGTCATCCACGTCTTGAACGTATATTGATGCCTGATACCCGGATTGGTTGGCCTTTACGCAAGGATCATATTGTGCCTGATTTTTACGAGCCACAGGATTCTTTTCAGATAGAAATAATAAAGATTTTTGCAATGACTATTCTTCCGATTAATAATATCTTATTGTTTCTTAAATAGGATTATTTGAAGATCAGGAGGTTCTTGCTAGTAGCACGGCATGGTCCCATCCACTTGCAACAACAAAGACCTCCCTTCTTATATAAAGAGGATCTTGATTCATTTATGCATGATCAAAGATCACGCATTCTATGCAAAAAATAATATTTGACATATATTCATTCCGAAAAAAGATTCCATTTATTCAATAAAAACCTTATTTTTCCAATTGATCCCCAAGAAAAGGCGTTGAGATGGGATAGAGACACACACTGGGACTAGGAAGGAACGAAACATACGTACCGATGGATCCCTTCCCCATTAAAAAAAAAATGATCATACCTTCACGGTAGTGAAATTATCACTATTTATAGTATGCCAGGAACCAGATTTGAACTGGTGACACGAGGATTTTCAGTCCTCTGCTCTACCGACTGAGCTATCCCGGCTCCGCCCTTCCCCACCCTTCCGTCCGAAAGCTCATTTGTAACCAAGTGAATGAATCTTAAATCCCAACCTTAATCGGTTGGGGATTTTTATGCTCAAACCCCCCAAAAAAATCTTATCTATTATAGAGGGTGGGGAATTATAGTATAGATGGAAAAAGTAACTGATAAACAAATCTTTAATGGTTCGGTATAAGTTACTCTTCATCTACTCTCCATCATATTATTATTATTACATAAAATGTACTTTAATTGCAATCTTTTATTACACAAAATAGACTTTAATCGCAATCTTTTTAAACTTGTTTTTCAAATAAAAAGGGTTCGCCGGTTGGTTCTCGGTCGCCTCCTTATCCCATTCCGAATCCCATTATGAAATGAAAAATATGATACTGTTCAACTTTCTTTGTTGGCTATTCCCTACTATAGCTATGGGAATTTTTTCCACCGAAAGTATTAAATCCCAATATTGAATTGGATATTTAATTTGGAATAAATCAAACTTTCTCTGAGGATAGAGGGACTTGAACCCTCACGGCCTATAAAGCCAACGGATTTTCTCCTTACTACAATTCACATTGTTGCTGAGATTAGCATGTAAAATCGGACTCTATCTTTAACCTCGTCTAATCATCCACTATAAGATTGATCCGTTAGATATTAGATAATAGATATCTTTTAGAAAAATAAATATATTGAATGATGAATGACCCTCGAATTTTAAATCAACTTAAGCATCTTATTATTGATCAAACAATAACATGATCTGAGTATGATCTATGATAGTATCTTTCACTTCTTCCTCTTCAGGAATAGATGAAACATTATATCATATAATTCATATCTATATGATTTATTTCATAGATACGGTATTGAGGATCACTCGTTGGGATAGCTTCCATCGAGTCTCTGCACCTATCCCGTTCGTTCATGAAACGAAACAACGGAATTTGGCTCAGGATTGCCTATTGTTTCCACCGAGGTTTCCCTGAATCTGAAAGCTATCACTTAGTAAGTTCCTATACTAAGGCTCAATCCAATCAAGTCCGCAGCGTCTACCAATTCCGCCATACCCTCCTCCGTTCCGAAAGAATAAGAATGAAGCATATTCTATTCTATTCTATTCCATGTTTTATTTCTGTAGTTTCACCAAAACCTATTTATTGAACTATAAAGAAAAACATATCTTTCTATGTTTAATATTATTTACCATGACCAGAAATAATTATAGCCTTTTTCCAGTTTTCATGCAATGTTCGTTCCTACCTGAATCGAAAAAATAAAGATTTTTTTTATCCATATCAATTCAGATTTTATCATTGTCACAATTCTTTATATTCAGTTATGCTTAAATACAATCTGTGTTATTGAATTTGAAATACAATCTGTATTATTGAATTTGAATACAACCTATATCATTCGTTGAATTATGGAGGTTAAATAGCTTTTTATTATGGATATTATTTAAAAGTGTTTGTTCCTTTCTTTATAAAAACATAGCGTAATTCTTTTCTTTTTAATAAAGCCTGCTTAGCTCAGAGGTTAGAGTACCGCACTTGTAATATAATGGTCATCGGTTTGATTGACTCCGATAGCTGGCTCCTCCTTTGTCATTTCTCCCCGTCTCTCTCATTATTCTAATTATTCGGAAAAATAAAAGAATGGGGATGATTATTCATTTCTTTCCATTTGTTTGTTTATTGAATCTCTGTTAAGATATTCTCTAGATATGAGAGAGATCGATAATTGGATATGAAAAGAATAATTAGGGAATCGAGGAGAAACAAATTGGAATAATCTCTAATGAAAAGATTTGATTCTTTCCGGGAAAAAAAAAAGAAAGATTTCTTCAGATTAAACATTTGTTTCATCACCGGATAGTTTATGTATGCTATCACCCTTTCATCAATTTTTCTTGCAAAACAAGGAGTTCCTACGTCCCGTTACCGAGGACCCCGCGTAAAAATAATACGCCGTCTGGGGAGGTTACCAGGGCCAACTCAGAAAACGCACAAAAAAAAGCCTGATTTTATTAACAGATCTACTTCTAGTAAAAAAGCCTCTAAATATCGTGTTCGTTTGGAGGAGAAACAGAAGTTGCGTTTTCATTACGGATTAACCGAGCGACAATTACTTGAATATGTTCGTATTGCTAGGGGAGCCAAGGGCTCAACAGGCCAAGTATCATTACAATCACTCGAAATGCGTTCAGATAATATCATTCTTGGATTGGGTATGGCTCCTACCATTCCCGGAGCAAGACAAATGGTTAACCATAAACATATTCTGGTCAATTATTGTACAATAAACATACCAAGTTATCGTTGCAAACCCAAAGATATTATTACTATGAGGAATCGGCCAAAATCTCAAGCTATGATTACAAGAAATAGAGATTCCTCTCGTAAATATAAAAAACCGAATCATTCGACTTTCCATTCATCACAAAATATAGGATTAGTTAATCAGATAATAGATCGTGAATGGATTGATTCAAAAATTAAGGAATTGCTAGTTGTGGAATATCATTCTCGTCAAGCTTAAAAAAAAGAAAAAAAAAATGCTTGATGTTTTTATAGGTTTTTATAGAGAATATTCGGGTTTCCAATGGTAATTCTTCAGATAAAAAAAATTGCTTTATGGGGATTCGGATCTCTTTTTATTGCTCCCATACCATATGTTTTGTTTGTTCTACCACGAATCAATTACTAATCAAAGTTCCATTATCTGCTATATATTATGGATCGAATTAGAGATATTCCTGCATAGTTATTCTATCCAAATAATGATATAAAACACAATTCAAAAAGATTTTTGTATTATTAATAAATAATGTATCTCAAAGAATCGAGGTGTGAATACGGAAAGAGAGGGATTCGAACCCTCGGTAAGCAAAAGCCTACATAGCATTTCCAATGCTACACCTTAAACCACTCGGCCATCTTTCCTTTTCCTATGGTACTTCTCCAGTTTAATCCATATCTTTATAAGATAACAAGATCCTTTTAGTAATTGTTATTATTGGGGTAGAATCAGTTCTATTCTATATTTGTCCCGATTCCCCGGAACAAGATAAAAACGAAAGAATTTTAAAATTCAAGAAACATCTGAAAAGACGAATAACCCCTCCTAAATATCAATGATACATTTCAAAAATTTAACCTCTTCGGAACTTAGATCTCTAAAAAACAAAAGCAGATTCTATTTGATATTATATGTATATGTATGTGTCATTATTAATAATGACACATATATATTATTCTTTTTATTCCTTCCTAGTTCCCCAGCCCGTCTAGGAAAAAGAAGGAACATGATTATTCGAGGATCATCACAAATACTGAAAACAATAAATTTGTGATAGAGTTGTACAAAAAAAGGTTATTTATATTGATGATTCTACCTTTCAGTCAGAATTGCTTATGAACTAATGAAATTAAAATTGAATTTTATAATTCTTTGCTTTCTCCGGAAAAGAATCTTTTTCTGGTTATTGAATAATGATTCGAGAATCTTTCGTAAGGGGATTGGATTGAGATGCCTTTACACACTCACTCCCAATCTCGAGTAAAATAAAAAGATGTTAATGATTTTTCATAATATAATGAAAGCTCATTTATGGATCTATCCTCAAAAAAAAAAATGGTGAAAGATTAACGGAATTATAACTGACTATGCCTAGATCCCAGAGAAACGATAATTTTATTGATAAGACTTCTACAATTGTAGCAGATATTCTGTTGCGGGTAATTCCAACTACCCGAAGGGAAAAAGAAGCATCTACTTATTACAGAGATGGTGTGATTCGATTCTTGATTCCGGGAACATATGAAACTTACGCTTAGTGAAGGTGAGTTTCAGGAATATAATGAGACAATTCCTTCCACCGTGTATCCTCGGTTGATGCAGCCCTAGATACTTCAATTTCCTATGAATTATGGTATTGAGCAAGGGGTTGAACCCATGAAAAAAAAAAAAAAAAAAAAATAGACTTTGAAAAAGAAAGTAAGTTTTTATTCCATGGACATGCATAGGGGAGAAGCACTACGTGTAGGAATCGGCAACACAAAGGCTTCGTTATAGTTCATACAAATTATCCGCTTTCCGAAGCTGATAAAGAATTTGTGGTTGGGACAACGAACTTCCATCTCGTTTGTATTCTGGATACCCATATAACCATCGAAGGTTGCCGAAGTAGCGAACCCCTGGAAAATACGAAGCGTTGAGAACGAAGAAATTGTTAAAGTTTATATTTCTAACAACAGAAATTAATCCTTGCAAGAAGGATGGCTAGAGATAAATTATGGAGACACTAGCCCCTGCCAGTTTATGATGTTGGGTAAGAATCTTTTTGATTCTATAGAGCATTCCCCTTCTTGTACACCATACAGGAGAAGCCGTACGAGGTGAAAATCTCACGTACGGTTTTGAAACGGGGCTCAGTTTCCTCGAGCAACCGTAACGAATGTCAGCTCAATCTGAAGGAGAATATGCGGAAGCCTTACAAAATTATTACGAAGCCATGCGCCTAGAAATTGATCCTTATGATCGAAGTTACATACCGTATAATATAGGGCTTATTCACACAAGTAATGGAGAACATACGAGGGCTTTAGAATATTATTTCCAAGCATTAGAACGAAATCCATCCTTGCCACAAGCTTTCAATAATATGGCTGTGATCTGTCATTACGTGCGACTATCTATACTACAGAATTTGCTGGTTGAGAACTACCGGGAATGAACAAAGGGTGGTTTCTACATATTCACTATTATTAAGTAATAGTTTTTATTAGCTGTAGAAAGGAAATCCTCATGGAAGCCCGGACATGGGGAAATGAATGAAGCCTATACTATATGCTCTACGGATAAGATGATTCAATTGATAAAGAAAGCGTCGCAAAGATCGATTATCGGAAGCTTGGGCTGATACGACAGAATCTGCTTACTTACAAAAAAGTATAGTATAAAATCAACTTGTGTAATAGAGCCGATTTAATGAGCGAGCAGCGGTGTAGCATCGAATCCTAAGGAAAAAAAAAAAAAAAAAACACTTTTCAATAAATTAAAATTTTCGATCGAGTATTTTTTAAAAAAAAGAATCTCTTGGAGTAAGATAGTTACCATTCGAAAAAAAAAATTACATCTCTAAAAAAAAAAAGAGAGAGATGTTTTTTGGATTCAATTCCCGTTCTTGGTAGGAGAAGGGATAAGATTTGGTTCCCCTGTTCGGGGTTCAATCCCAAACATACTTCACCAACTATTCCGGCTTCTTTTTTGAGTACATAAATCCATAGCATAGTTTGCAAATAAATTTTCTTTGATTTATTTCATCATTTATGTATGTACGTAAAAGGGAAACTGAATAATATTTGATGGAGCCGTATGAGGTAGGAAACCCTCAAGTACGGTTCTAAGGGAGGGAACCTTTTTGGAGTTGACTGACCTATCCCGACCGAGGAGAGCAAGCCATTCAGCAAGGGGATTTTGAGACTTCTGAAGCTTGGTTCGACAAAGCTGCTGATTACTGGGAACAAGCTATATCACTTGCTCCAAGCAATTACATTGAAGCACAGAATTGGTTGAAAATTGCAGGACGTCTTAAAGATTCATAACATACATTTATAATTGATCCTTCCATATTCTCGGCTTTTTATATTATATGGGATTTGAAGGAACGGTTATAATTGTATCCCATCTAGTAGTCGAATTAGATTCTTTTTTTTTTTTATTATCCCCTCCCCTTATAGCCTCTTCCTTTACAACCCTTTCGTTGTAGGAATAAATTAAGCATTCATAGAAAAAGTAAGATTATCTATGTATGCTTAATAGGTTCCTATTCGGAGGAATGAGAAGAAATCTAACAAAAGATAGAAACGTTTTCAACCATTTCATTTATGGATAACCAACCATATCTGGTCATTATTGTGGAATAACTAAGTATAACCAATCATTATCGGATAATACATTATGTATACATAATATATTTACGTCTTTTCCGTATCATATTACGATATATTCATATTTATTGTTTGCTTTACGAGATACAAGCTAGGCTGTATACATTGTATATGCATATACAATGTAGGCTGGGTAAAGACTTATCAAAACTGATCTTATATAATGATATAGTTATTGTAATAATACAATTGTGAGCTAAGGAAGAACTCAATCAAATAGTGGTCCATTAAGCACCTTCGAGGTGTGTCATAATAAAATTGAATACCTGCCCTAGGTAGCTTCTGTATCATAGTCGTCCCAGTTATAAACCGGTAAAGAAAAAAGTTTGGAGAATCTATAGCTTTCAGAAGTTCACCAATTACTCTTGGCGGGTTTCCCCCGTGTCCTATCCGGAAAGAGGAGAACTTCGATGACTATCCGTTCACCGGAACCAGAAGTCAAAATTACGGTAGAAAGGGATCCTATAAAAACCTCTTTTGAGAAATGGGCTAAACCTGGGCATTTCTTAAAGACTCTGGCTAAGGGCCCTAATACTACCACTTGGATTTGGAACCTACATGCCGATGCTCATGATTTTGACAGTCATACCAATGATTTGGAAGATATTTCTCGCAAAGTCTTTAGTGCTCACTTTGGGCAATTAGCCATCATTCTCGTTTGGCTAAGCGGTATGTACTTCCATGGGGCTCGTTTCTCCAATTATGAAGCGTGGCTTAGTGATCCTACTCACATTAAACCTAGTGCTCAGGTTGTTTGGCCAATAGTGGGTCAGGAGATTCTAAATGGAGATGTAGGTGGAGGTTTTCGGGGAATACAAATAACCTCTGGCTTTTTCCAAATTTGGCGAGCCTCTGGAATAACTAGTGAATTACAACTGTACTCTACTGCAATAGGTGGATTGGTTCTCGCAGCGTTAATGCTCTTTGCTGGTTGGTTTCACTACCACAAAGCTGCTCCCAAATTGACCTGGTTCCAAGATGTAGAATCTATGTTGAATCATCATCTGGCAGGACTCTTAGGATTAGGTTCTCTATCCTGGGCAGGACACCAAGTACACGTCTCTCTACCTATTAACCAACTTTTAGACGCTGGAGTAGATGCTAAAGAAATCCCTCTTCCTCATGAATTCATTCTAAATCGTGATCTTTTAGCTCAACTTTATCCAAGTTTCGCTAAAGGGCTAACCCCATTCTTTACCCTAAATTGGTCAGAATATTCGGATTTTTTAACTTTTCGTGGAGGACTAAATCCAATAACGGGGGGGTTGTGGCTGACCGATACTGCCCATCATCATTTAGCTATTGCAGTTGTTTTTCTTATAGCCGGTCATATGTATAGAACTAATTGGGCCATTGGTCATAGCCTGGAGCAGATTCTAGAAGCTCATAAAGGTCCATTTACAGGTGAAGGGCATAAGGGCCTTTATGATATTCTAACCACCTCATGGCATGCTCAATTGGCTCTCAACCTAGCTATGCTAGGTTCTTTAACAATTGTGGTAGCTCATCACATGTATTCCATGCCTCCTTATCCATACCTGGCTACTGACTATGGTACTCAACTTTCTTTGTTCACACATCACATGTGGATTGGTGGATTTCTCATAGTTGGAGCTGCTGCACATGCAGCCATCTTCACGGTAAGGGACTACGATCCAACCACTCAATACAACAATTTATTAGATCGTGTTCTTAGACACCGCGATGCAATAGTATCACATCTCAACTGGGCATGTATCTTCCTAGGGTTCCACAGCTTCGGCTTATATATCCATAATGACACCATGAGTGCTTTAGGACGTCCCCAAGACATGTTCTCAGATACTGCTATACAATTACAACCTGTATTTGCCCAATGGGTACAAAATACCCATGCTCTAGCACCTAGTTTAACGGCTCCCAATTCAGCAGCAAGCACCAGCTTAACCTGGGGAGGTGGTGACTTAGTAGCAGTGGGTGGCAAGGTGGCTTTGTTACCAATTCCGTTAGGAACCGCAGACTTTTTGGTACATCACATTCATGCATTTACTATCCATGTAACTGTATTGATCCTACTTAAAGGTGTTTTATTTGCTCGCAGTTCTCGTTTAATACCCGATAAAGCTAATCTTGGTTTTCGTTTTCCCTGCGATGGACCCGGAAGGGGAGGAACGTGTCAAGTATCTGCTTGGGATCATGTTTTCCTAGGTTTATTTTGGATGTATAACTCAATCTCAGTGGTAATATTTCACTTTAGCTGGAAAATGCAATCTGATGTTTGGGGTAGTATAAGTGACCAAGGGATAGTGACTCATATTACAGGAGGAAACTTTGCACAAAGTTCAATTACCATTAATGGATGGCTTCGCGACTTTTTATGGGCACAGGCCTCTCAAGTAATCCAATCCTATGGTTCCTCGTCATCTGCATATGGTCTTCTATTCTTGGGTGCTCACTTTGTCTGGGCTTTCAGTCTAATGTTCTTATTTAGTGGTCGTGGATACTGGCAAGAACTCATCGAATCTATCGTTTGGGCTCACAACAAATTAAAAGTTGCTCCTGCTATCCAGCCTAGAGCCTTAAGCATTGTACAAGGCCGTGCTGTGGGGGTAGCTCATTACCTCCTGGGTGGAATTGCCACGACATGGGCATTCTTCCTAGCAAGAATCATTGCAGTAGGATAATGGCTAGGAGGATCCGAAAAGCATTACGGCATCAAGATTTCCGAAATTCAGCCGGGGCCTATCCCAAGACCCAACTACTCGTCGTATTTGGTTCGGTATTGCTACCGCACATGACTTCGAGAGCCATGATGATATTACTGAAGAGCGTCTTTACCAAAAAATTTTTGCTTCTCACTTTGGTCAGTTAGCAATAATCTTCTTGTGGACCTCCGGTAATTTATTCCATGTAGCTTGGCAAGGTAATTTCGAAGCATGGGTACAAGATCCTTTACATACAAGACCTATTGCTCATACAATATGGGACCCTCATTTCGGTCAACCAGCTGTAGAAGCGTTTACTCGAGGAGGGGCTCCAGGCTCAGTCAATATTGCTTATTCCGGCGTTTATCAATGGTGGTACACGATTGGCTTGCGTACTAATCAGGATCTTTATACTGGAGCTCCCTTTTTGCTAATTCTCTCTGCTCTTTCTTTGATAGCGGGTTGGTTGCATTTACAACCTAAATGGAAACCAAGTGTCTCGTGGTTCAAAAATGCTGAATCTCGTCTCAATCATCATTTGTCAGGACTCTTTGGAGTAAGTTCTTTGGCTTGGACGGGGCATCTAGTTCATGTTGCCATTCCCGAATCAAGAGGTGAGCACGTAAGATGGGATAATTTACTGACCGCATTACCACACCCTCAAGGTTTAGGGCCTCTCTTCGTGGGGCAGTGGAGCGTTTATGCTCAAAATGCTGATTCTGGTAGTCATTTATTTGGTACTTCCCAAGGAGCAGGTACTGCTATTCTAACCTTCCTTGGAGGATTTCATCCGCAAACTCAAAGTTTATGGTTGACTGATATTGCTCATCATCATTTAGCTATTGCCTTTGTTTTCCTCGTAGCCGGTCATATGTACAGAACTAACTTTGGAGTTGGACATAGTATAAAGGAGATTCTAGAAGTACATACTCCTCCGAGAGGCCGATTGGGACGTGGACATAAGGGCCTTTACGACACAATCAATAATTCTCTCCACTTTCAATTAGGTCTTGCTTTAGCTTCTCTGGGAGTTATTACTTCTTTAGTGGCTCAACATATGTATTCCTTACCTGCTTATGCATTCATAGCACAAGACTTCACTACTCAAGCTGCATTATATACTCATCATCAGTACATTGCTGGGTTTATTATGACGGGTGCGTTTGCTCATGGAGCCATATTCTTTATTAGGGATTACAATCCGGAACAGAATAAGGGTAATGTATTGGCGAGAATGTTGGAACATAAAGAAGCTATCATATCTCATCTAAGTTGGGCTAGTTTATTCCTGGGTTTTCATACCTTGGGACTCTATGTCCATAACGATGTTATGCTTGCTTTTGGTACTCCGGAGAAACAAATCTTGATTGAACCCGTATTCGCTCAATGGATCCAATCCACTCATGGCAAAGCTTTATATGGTTTTGATGTACTCCTATCCTCGGCAAATAGTCCAGCGTTTAATGCTGGTCAAAGCATCTGGTTACCCGGTTGGTTGGATGCTATTAATAATAATAGTAACTCGCTATTTCTAACCATAGGTCCCGGAGATTTTTTGGTTCATCATGCCATTGCTTTGGGTTTACACACAACCACGTTGATCCTAGTAAAAGGTGCTTTAGATGCACGTGGCTCCAAGCTAATGCCAGACAAAAAAGAATTTGGTTATAGTTTTCCATGCGATGGTCCGGGACGAGGTGGGACTTGTGATATTTCAGCTTGGGATGCTTTTTATTTGGCAGTCTTTTGGATGTTAAATACTATTGGATGGGTTACATTCTATTGGCATTGGAAGCATATTACCTTATGGCAGGGAAATGTAGCTCAATTCAACGAATCTTCTACTTATTTAATGGGATGGTTAAGAGATTACTTGTGGTTAAATTCCTCGCAACTTATTAATGGATACAATCCATTTGGTATGAACAGTTTATCCGTTTGGGCATGGATGTTCCTATTTGGGCATCTCGTTTGGGCTACTGGATTCATGTTTCTTATCTCTTGGCGTGGATACTGGCAGGAACTTATTGAGACTCTAGCATGGGCTCATGAACGTACACCTCTAGCTAATTTGGTGCGCTGGAGGGATAAGCCAGTGGCTCTTTCTATTGTTCAAGCAAGATTAGTTGGATTAGCTCATTTTTCTGTGGGTTATATATTTACTTATGCGGCTTTCCTAATTGCTTCTACATCAGGCAAATTTGGCTAGTCATCATCTCTAGTAAGATCAGAATTATTGAATTAAGCCTACCCTTGGATCGGGACTGACTAGACTTAGACTAATGGTAGGCCTAATTCCATTCCACTGAATGAAATAGTTAGGAGTGAAAGAAGAAGTAGAGAAAGAGATGAATCCTCTTTCATTCCAAAATTTGACATAAAAATGTTATTTATTATTAATTGAACCACTATGGCAAGAAAGAGTCTTATCCAGAGGGAGGAAAAGAGGCAAAAGTTGGAACAAAAATACCATTCTATTCGTCAATCTTTAAAAGAGAGGATGAGTAAGGTTTTCTCATTAGATGAAAAATGGGAAATTCATAGAGAATTACAATCCTTACCACGTAATAGTGCACCTACACGTCTTCATCGTCGTTGTTTCCTAACTGGAAGACCTAGAGCTAATTATCGAGACTTTGGTTTATCTAGGCACGTGCTTCGTGAGATGGCTCATGCATGTTTGTTGCCCGGAGTAACAAAATCTAGTTGGTAAAGAAGAAAAAATTCGGAAAGATTGGATATGAATGCAATTGAGAATAATCCCTAAAAGGGAAATTCTTGATGTTCGAATATTATTTGTCCAGTGAATCATGTTTATATATTAATTAATAATAATAATAATAATATATATAATATATATATAAATTGCGCGGGGTAGAGCAGCCTGGTAGCTCGCAAGGCTCATAACCTTGAGGTCACGGGTTCAAATCCCGTCTCCGCCAAAACCAAAGTTTTTAGCCTTTTCCAGTTTATGTATGAATCTCTATACCTTTATTTTATTCAAGAATTAAAAAAAAACGAATCTAAGATTATATTAATTCTATATTCCACTTATATCCTTTGGGGGGAATGGGCGGGTAGCGGGAATCGAACCCGCATATTCTCCTTGGCAAGGAGGAATTTTACCATTAAACCATACCCGCAACTGCTTTTATCTCATTCTCCACTATATTAGTAGATTTACTTGTATATAGTCAATTATTGATTAATAATGCAAATTTAAATTACTTATTCTTTATATTGAAAGACGGAACGAATCGGTAATGGAACCCAACCCTCCCCTGGGAAACACTTTAGATTTTGTGCCTCAGTGTTTTAATTCAACCAAGGGGGGGGGATGCTGCAACTTAGCCAAAAACTTAGGATATGGAGGAGTTAAGGATACCTACTAAAAAGACTGATCCGATCCGTGGCGAAGCACCCGAAAATACGACATTTTTGTTACTTGACCAACCGTTAGGAGAGGCAGGCACAACAGGCACACCAATTACTGGGAGAAATGAAATCGCGATTAATGCAAACACAGCCAACTGAAAGGCAATAGTCATGGTTGTGGTTTTCCAGGTTCTTAACGAATGAAACGGATTATACCATCTGATCCCTATCTGGCATAGATCTTGAAAACCAAGCCAAATGTATCATATAAACAATTTAATTCGACTATATTTATAATTGAGCCTTATTAACTTCTCCCATCTCCAGATGATGCTTTTTTGCATCTCTTTCAAAAGAGAGATATTATATATTATTCACACAATATAAATATTTACTAATAATTATGGTACCGATATTATAGATGCTACCGAAAGAAGTTACATAGAATGGATTTTAGGAGAGATGGCCGAGTGGTTTATGGCTCCGGTCTTGAAAACCGGTATAGTTTCAGCGCTATCGAGGGTTCGAATCCCTCTCTCTCCTTCCGTCGAAGGATCATCGCATTCACGAATCTAGTTATCAATATCAATTGATTTTAAAGCTCGGCTATTCATAGCCGAGCTTTTAGCAGGAACCTGCAAAGACGGTATTTATCACTCGTATTCGGGGAAGCTTTTTCTTAGCTGAGCTGGAATTCCAGCTTACTCATTGCTATTCACTCCTCTAGTTAAGGGGTGTCATAGAAAGGACAGGTTCGGAATCACGGTCAATTCCTTTCTCAAATCCGGCTGCAGCTGCACGAGCTCTTCCTGCATGCCATAAATGACCTACAAAGAAAAAGAATCCTAGAACAAAATGGGAGGTAGCTAACCAACTCCGAGGAGAAACATAGTTCACTGCATTAATCTCAGTAGCTACTCCACCTACGGAATTCAAAGAACCTAAAGGGGCATGAGTCATATATTCCGCCGAGCGTCGTTCCTGCCAAGGCTGTATGTCTTTTTCCAACTTATTTAAATCCAAACCATTAGGACCCCTTAGGGGTTCCAACCATGGAGCACGAAGATCCCAGAAGCGCATCGTTTCTCCCCCAAAAATAATCTCTCCAGTGGGGGAACGCATAAGGTATTTACCTAAACCAGTGGGTCCTTGAGCAGAACCTACGTTAGCTCCAAGGCGTTGGTCTCTAACCAGAAAGGTAAAAGCTTGAGCTTGAGAGGCCTCTGGACCAGTAGGACCATAAAATTCGCTAGGATAAGCTGTATTGTTAAACCAAACGAAGCAACAAGCGATGAAACCAAAGACGGAAAGAGCCCCTAAACTATAAGATAAGTAAGCTTCTCCAGACCATACGAAAGCACGACGAGCCCATGCAAAAGGTTTGGTTAGAATGTGCCAGATTCCACCGAAAATACAAATGGAACCTAACCAAACATGTCCCCCAATTATATCTTCCAAATTGTCTACACTAACAATCCAACCTTCTCCACCGAAAGGTGATTTGAGTAAATAACCGAATATAACACTTGGACTAAGGGTAAGATTTGTTATTTTCCTTACATCTCCACCACCGGGAGCCCAAGTATCATATACGCCCCCAAAATACAAGGCTTTGAACGCTAGAAGGAGAGCACCAACACCTAGCAAGATTAGGTGAATACCTAAAATAGTGGTCATTTTGTTCTTATCTTTCCATACATAACCGAAAAATGGAAAGGATTCTTCTAAAGTTTCGGGTCCGATAAGTGCGTGATAAACACCCCCAAAACCTAAAACTGCGGAAGAGATTAAGTGAAGTACTCCGGATACGAAGTATGGGAAGGTATCTACAACTTCTCCGCCAGGACCTACTCCCCATCCCAAAGTAGCCAGATGGGGAAGTAGAATTAAACCTTGTTCATACATAGGCTTTTCCGGTACGAAATGAGCTACTTCAAATAAGTTCATCGCTCCAGCCCAGAACACAATCAATCCGGCATGAGCCACGTGGGCACCAAGTAATTTACCAGATAAGTTTATAAGTCGGGCATTACCGGCCCACCAAGCAAAGCCAGTGGTTTCTTGATCACGACCACCTAAAGCCAAGGTTCCATTAAAGAGCGTTTCCACGGGGTAGAACCTCCTCGGGGAATACAAGGTTTTCATGAGGCTGATCCTGGGCCGCCATCCAAGCACGAATACCCTCGTTCAAAAGAATATTTTTGGTGTAGAAAGTTTCAAACTCAGGATCTTCTGCTGCACGGATCTCCTGAGAGACAAAGTCATATGCCCGCAGATTCAAGGCTAGACCAACTACTCCGATAGCACTCATCCATAAACCAGTTACGGGTACGAATAACATGAAGAAATGTAACCAACGTTTGTTGGAGAAAGCAACACCGAAAATTTGGGACCAGAAACGATTAGCGGTAACCATGGAATAAGTCTCTTCAGATTGAGTTGGGTTAAAAGCACGGAATGTATTTGCACCATCACCATCCTCGAATAGAGTATTTTCCACAGTAGCACCGTGAATAGCACATAGAAGAGCAGCACCCAATACTCCAGCGACTCCCATCATATGAAATGGGTTTAAAGTCCAATTGTGGAAACCCTGGAAAAAAAGGATAAATCGGAAGATAGCTGCTACACCGAAGCTGGGTGCGAAGAACCAACCAGACTGGCCCAATGGATAGATCAGGAATACAGAAACAAAAACAGCAATCGGGCCAGAGAATGCAATTGCGTTGTAGGGACGCAATTGTACAGATCGAGCAAGTTCAAATTGGCGCAACATGAAACCTATTAAAGCAAAGGCACCGTGTAGAGCAACGAAGGTCCATAAACCACCCAATTGGCACCAACGAGTAAAGTCTCCCTGTGCTTCAGGACCCCATAATAGCAGCAAAGAGTGTGCTAAACTATCAGCAGGAGTAGAGACTGCGGCAGTCAGAAAGTTACAACCTTCCAAATAAGAACTAGCCAATCCGTGAGTATACCATGAGGTTACAAAGGTTGTACCCGTAAACCATCCACCCAGAGAAAAATAGGCACAGGGAAAAAGCAATAGACCAGACCAACCCACGAATACAAAACGATCTCTCCTTAGCCAGTCGTCCATGTTATCAAACAAACCTTTTTGCTCTTTGGAAAACTTTCCAATGGCTATAGTCATAGCGATTCTCCCATTCAACTATTTCAACCATTTTTGGGCACCTTATCACTATCAAATCATTGAAAGAAAGATATCATATTCGATCATCCACGGACGATCCTTTTTCTTTCTTTGCCCCCTCCAAAGAATTCTCTGATCAATTTTGTAAATGCATCATCATAGTCCATTTGTTGGTTCAAAGCATTCAATATATATAGAATGAATCTTTGTCTGGTCTCGAAACGAACTTAGCAAAGACCTTTTAGAGGGTAGGTAAGCTTTTCTTTTCTCCCTAGTATTTTCTCCCACAAGGATTGATTCCCCTTCCTTTTGATGTCCCTTTAACCCAATATTATTGAAATTCTTTGAATCCCCTTCTTAGATCCGTTTGAGTAATAGAAGTAACGTCTCTTATCCTTATTTCATCGGGATGCATCTATTTTACATTCTTCTTCCGTAAAAAATAGGGTATAAATTTATACATATGTATTTATAAACCAAGAAACTTTTCCAACTTATGGGGAGCAAGTAGTAGGAGAAGGAAAGAGGGAAAAGAGGCGGGATTCAATTCTAAAAATTTAAACATTTTAATGTGAATGAAAAATTAACTTCTTTTTCATTTTGAAAAGCCTGATTTTTTTGATTCCAGACTTATCTTTGATATAAAATTCACATTTACGATTTCGAGTCAATTTTGATATTAGGGTAGCCAACTTATATACAATATAATAAGTCAAGTTTACTATTTTCATAAAATTGATGATCTTTCTCACTTTCCATACCAAACGTTTAAGGATTTATCATTAGTCATGGAGTGGATCGATCGGGATTCGAATTCCCCCGCTCACCTTCATAAAATAAAGGGATTTTTTTGATCAAATATTGATCATTCATTATATTATTCAGAATTCCCCTGTTGATCTGATCTAAGGGATTAATTCTCGGGGGGCCGCCCGGCCTATACTAATTACACCATTCCTTTCTAATTTCATTCCTTTCTAATTTCATTCCTTTCTTCGGACATACATCGATCGTATATATGGATATGGAAAGCTCCTAACTCTTGACTAACCTTAACTAATGCCCCATTAATTCTTTCCTCCCGGTTCGTACCAAAACAGGTAATCCATCATGTTATGAGCTAATAGATATTTCCACGCAATTATCCACGAGAGTTGGACTGGATGGAGCAATAATACTCCACTCCCGAATTGCTAAAAAATGGAAACTTATAAGACCACTATATATTCTTTTTGCTCGATATAGAGAATTCTAATTATGAATTTTAAATTGTAATTATTCAAATTATTATGTTTTTTGATAAAACTTTCTTTCTCATCTGACTATTCCAATTCATTAAGTGTTCGTGAGTGGATTCTCATCCAGGATGATATAAAATGGAATAGAATACCTTCTATGGCTATGGAGAAAATATGGAAGCCCTTTATCGGATTTGAACCGATGACTTACGCCTTACCATGGCGTTACTCTACCACTGAGTTAAAAGGGCTTCTTTGAGGGGGAAGAATTGTATTATTGCAACAACAAATATAGTTTGATTGAAAAATCAGGAAAATGTCAACTAGTTCATAATAATATATAGCTTATTTCTGGCCCAATCTTTCCATATGCATAGAAGTTAATAATAAAAATCATATAGGTTATGCAAGTCCTTTAGTTAATGCAATCCATGTAGATCATCAAAATCTAGAACCAATAAAATCGACTCTAATTTTATTTTCATTGTTATTTGCTTTATTATTAGTATTAGAATCATTTATTGGTCATATTTATCCCCTTTCCGTAATGCGGATCCTTCTCAGATTTTTCCAATTCTATTGCGATTCTTAATTGAATTCTTTTGATATATTAAAGGATTCAGTTCTCATCATATCAATTCGCTCGAATTGAACTTCTTTTTACCCATTTTATAATCTAAACTAAAATGATTTTTCCGATGAAATTGGAACAGAATTTGTTCTTCCATTTTCTCCAATGAAGAACTCTTATCTATCATTCCTTCATATGGAATAAAGTTCGTTGAATATATATATAATCGAAGAAAAGCGCAAACAATTCAAAAAACAATTTAATTTTCAATAACCTCCTCTCCGAGGAGATGCTATGTATGGGCAATTCAATTAATTATTTCCGTACGGAATAGTCGTTTCGACCCTGGAAATAATTAGTCACCTCGAAGTGTTTCGATTAGGAGAAATAGGTTGTAGAAAATAAAGATGGTGATAAAGTTAGTTCGAAAAGGGGTTACTTTCTTTATTCTCCTGCGGAGGAGGAAAAATAAAGCATATGTTCCTTTCCCTTCCCACCCAAAAGTCCAAAATATTATTTCATAAACAAATTATAGTAAAATTGAGTTTCTACCATTTGACCTAGTAGTAACTATGGAAAAAAACTAGGATCTAGTAGTTGTTATTTAATGACAAACATAACATTATGTTCTAGAATGAGATGGGCGAGTAAAAGGCGTATTGATTCTCTAGAGGGAGAATATAATATAATATTATGGAATGAACCACAATTAATCTTCTATAAGAAAGGTAAGTTCGCCCTGATTTATATATATATTGAATAAAAAAAATTACCTTTTTTATTTAACCCCTGCTCCGAACTTACTTCATACTCGAATATAGAAGGTTCTAAATACAATTTATATTCAAAAATTTCAGAAATTTTTGAATGAGCAATTCGTCCAATCTGATCAAGGAAATAAGACTTAATAAATAAACTATTGATTGTTGATTAAAATCTTGTAATATTCAATAATGAATCCAAATAGATAAGATATGATTCATACAATAAATATAAGTTTCCTCTGATATAGCATAAAACTGAGTTCAAAGTACCTAATTATCGGGTTAAAGGTGGAGATGAGATAACAAACAACACTCGGCTTCAAATAATATATATATCACTGGGTGGGATGTGTGAACCTCAGATGTTAGCCCATCCATCTCCCGCAGGTGGAAATGAAACTAATAATTGGAAATATTATTGGAATGAAATGAACCATACTATTGACAGTAAATAATGAATTGAGTAACATAAGGATAAGGATAAGGATAAGCCCCCATCGTCTAGAGGCCCAGGACATCTCCCTTTCACGGAGGTGACGGGGATTCGAATTCCCCTGGGGGTACTAAAAGTTTTCGGAATCACGAATATCCCGAGAACTTTCCGCACCCGTTTCTATTCCCATCCCGATATAAGAGAGATGGGTAAAAGCCTTTCTTCCCCTTTCCAACTGACTGGGTCGATGCTCGAGTGGTTAATGGGGACGGACTGTAAATCCGCTGGCAATGCCTACGCTGGTTCAAATCCAGCTCGACCCAATGTCAACTTATCAATCCATTCATTATTCAATCAATTTATTATATGAAGTCTCTTTCTCTGGTTGATCTGAACATTCAGCATTAATAAAAGATTACTATTTATTCTGCTCCATAATGGGATTACTGCTTCAATAACAAAGATCCCGTTTCGTTTTCGTCTATCGATAGGGTCCCATTCGTAGAGAAACGTATCTATTATAATTCCACCCAGACAGAACAATTACAATAATTGTAAAGAATAGATTTGACACATAAGTTTTTGATCGACATAATAACTAAATAACTAAACTGTTTTTAATGGGATTGTAGTTCAATCGGTTAGAGTACCGCCCTGTCAAGACGGAAGTTGCGGGTTCGAGCCCCGCCAATCCCGAATAACCAAATTAATTTGATTCAGAATTCATTTATTAAAAAGGAACTAGGATAAGTTTCGCCATTTAGCAAAACCTCACTTACTTGAAGTGGACTCGGATCCCGTGCTCTCACGGGATTCCGAATCTCGTGTGTCCGCCATTTCACCACTAAAACTCTCTATACCTTATCTAATTCTCTAAATATAGGCTAAGTCTTCTCTTATTTTTTCAACCAATTCCCGGAATTCTTTTCATAAACGCAGGCGAACGACGGGGATTGAACCCGCGCGTGGTGGATTCACAATCCACTGCCTTAATCCGCTTGGCTACGTCCGCCCCCTTCTACTCATTCATTCCATTCGGATATGATAATAACACTGAAGGTGGTTAGGGGGGATCTCGAAAATCCCCCCTCCCCTTTCTAGGGACTCTAGAGGCCCGGCCCCTTTAAGCAGCAGGGACCCCCGCGGTCTCCCTTTCAATTAACCAGGGTCATTATTTTTCTCCGGGAACCCCCTGTTTGATCCTAACTTTCAATGTTAAGGTTGAAAAGTTATGGCTGAGTTACTATCTTTTTATCGATAATAACTAGGAATCTGTAGAGACATCAATTAACCGTTTGCGGAAGGAGCTTCAACAGAAGCTAAATCTAGAGGGAAGTTGTGAGCGTTACGTTCGTGCATAACTTCCATACCAAGGTTGGCACGGTTGATAATGTCAGCCCAGGTATTGATTACACGACCTTGGCTGTCAACTACAGATTGGTTGAAGTTGAAACCATTTAGGTTGAAAGCCATGGTGCTGATGCCCAACGCGGTGAACCAAATACCTACTACAGGCCAAGCAGCCAAGAAGAAGTGTAGAGAACGGGAGTTGTTAAAGCTAGCGTATTGGAAGATCAACCGGCCAAAGTAACCGTGAGCAGCTACGATGTTATAGGTTTCTTCCTCTTGACCAAACTTATAACCTGCATTAGCAGATTCATTCTCCGTGGTTTCTCGGATCAAACTTGAAGTTACTAGAGAACCATGCATAGCACTGAATAAAGAGCCACCAAATACACCAGCTACACCCAACATATGAAATGGATGCATAAGGATGTTGTGTTCAGCTTGGAACACAATCATGAAGTTGAAGGTACCAGAGATTCCCAGAGGCATACCATCGGAGAAGCTTCCCTGACCGATGGGGTAAATTAAAAAAACAGCGGTAGCAGCTGCAACGGGAGCTGAATATGCAACAGCAATCCAGGGACGCATACCCAGACGGAAGCTGAGTTCCCATTCACGACCCATGTAGCAAGCTACACCAAGTAGGAAGTGAAGAACGATTAGTTCGTAGGGACCACCATTGTATAGCCATTCATCAACGGAAGCTGCTTCCCAGATAGGGTAGAAGTGTAAACCGATAGCTGCAGAAGTTGGGATGATGGCACCAGAGATGATATTGTTTCCGTAAAGGAGAGAACCGGAAACGGGCTCACGGATACCGTCAATATCCACTGGAGGAGCTGCGATAAAAGCAATGATGAATACAGAAGTTGCAGTTAGTAGGGTAGGAATCATCAATACACCAAACCATCCAATGTAAAGGCGGTTTTCAGTGCTGGTAATCCAATTGCAGAAGCGACCCCATAGGCTCGCGTTTTCGCGTCTCTCTATAATTGCGGTCATGGTAAAATTTGGCTTGTTGAATAAGAATTATTACCCAAGCACAGATATTATATTTTGTATGCTTGTTATTCTATATTATACGGAGTTACCCCCTTGTTGTCAACCCCCGTTTCTTCTTCAGAGATCCAGATTCTTAAATACGTAAAACAGTAAGTAATTAAATGATTGGGGGTGACATAAGTAGCCTATGTTACATAACTTACTCGCATTAATGACGACATAACAAATATCATCTCATCTTCATCTCATCAATAGGGAAACATACCCATCATATACTATTTCAAATTTAAAGTGTGAGAGAAAGAAAAAAGTATGAATTGAATCCGATCAATTGGGTTCGGGTTGACCGGGGCCGGGGCTCGAACCCATAACTCGTCGGATGAAAGTGGGTGAATTACTCTTACTCTCCTCTGGGGGCCGGGTTTCTGCGTTTGCAATTTTCATTGCACGTGGCTCTCTCTATGCTATGTACGTACCTATCTCATCACACTTCAGTTCTTTCACAAGATTATCTTGAGTCTCGGCAATTGAATTGCCCGACGAGCCTCTCGTTAGTAGAATCAGTTTTGGATGATTCGAGTATATCTCTTTTTTGCAACGAATTTGCTAAAGAATTTATTTGGATAATATCCAAATACCAAAATTTTTTTTTATGATAATGAACCTTGGGGAGAAACGGGGATATTAACTCTGGTTTCTCCGAAAAAGAGGATCTTGGAAACAGTTTTGAACCATGTTTTTTCCACACAACGCGTATTGTACTTTTATGCCTACAAGCTAAAGTTTTCGCACATGAAAATCGAAGTATGTATTGTATTCGATACAACCCCTCCTTATTTGAACATCCACTATAATAATAGCCGATATTTTTCCAAATTTGATCGAATCGGTTGAGAATGTCATCATCTCTTAGAGTAGTCCAAGCTAATTTACCAATTGGATGTCCCAAAGTATTGCAAAATTTTTCTTTGGCTAATAATCCGATTAGACCGGAAATTGGAGTTATAGCACACAATTCTCTGGTAGGAAGACTGGTAGCAATGGGTAAATCATCCACCATTTCGACTTGAACTGTGGTGATTTTGGGTCCAATACCTAGGATATAACCCAAAAAGGGAAAACAATCTTTGGATGATTTTTGAATGCGTATCCTGTATGGTTGAAACCAAAAATGAAAATGATATTGCCAAAGTCTTAAGAAAAAATGCTTCCATCTCTGGGCTAAATATTTAGTACCTTTCAAAGCTACCATGTAATTGTTTTCATATCTTGCATAATGAATAGAAGGGTTTTTCACGAAAAAAAAGATGTTTTCCGGTGGAGTAATCATCCATGGTGGCTTCGCAACATAGGATGGCTTTGCAATATGCTCGATCTTTTGAATAGAGTTAGCTTGATCGGGTGAAGCGGAGAACGATTCAAAATGTAAGGTTTTTTTCCAAAGGGAGACTAAAGTAGATTCGGATTCATATATATAGTAATTCCATAAAAATATGGATAACCTATTTCTTTCTCTTGGAGAGAAAAAGATGGGTGTATTTGAGACAATTAGATTTTGTTGTTCGTGGAGAATAAATCGTAATAGGTGTAGAAAGGGAGCATCTTAAATCCGTCGACGAAAAATTCGAATAAGTACTTCTGGATGGAGAGAATAGGGTAATTTAGTACCTAAGAAACAATAAGAATACGAAAAATGATCCTCCATAAAAGGAAATACGGAATGAATAGATCGAAAGCTATTCCATTCATTCGTTTCCATTAGCAAGGGTTGCAATTGCATCAAGAAATGGATTTGCAGAACTATAGTCGGACCTTCTCGAATTGATCCGCAAGAAGAATTGATATAGTAATCGAAAGATTGATTTTTTTTATCACCCTTCCTTCCAAGACGCTTCCTTGATAAAGATAAAATAGTATCTGGAAGGTCTTGTTGACGTATTCTACCAATTAGACGCTCTATGATTATGAAACTTAAATGATTGTTGCTTGGACCTGAATCTTCTTTTCGTTTTAAACTCGATTTATTTGAAAAACAATTATAAGCAATTGCATAAATATCATCATGAAGGAGAAGTTTATATAAAAAGCGTTGCTGCCACAAGATATTTTTTTGATTTCTTCGTAGCTTCTTTATTTCAGATAAAACCCAAGCTATGGTTCTCATATGAGTAACTCCTTGGGATGAGAAATGATGCATAGTGCGATCCACGTGAAGATCGGATAGATTTATTTTCATTTATTCAGAGATAAAAAAAAAAAGATCCTATCAAATAATTTTTATCTAAAACTCATTTGATTCCTTGTAACATTAATCTTTTCGAAAAATGGATCTATTTTTGCAAACTGATCGCCTACCTGACTTATAAATCACTTTATTTAGTCAGCACACCGGTTATTCTTTTACACATTTGTATTTATTTATTTATCTATTTGTTTATCCGAGTATTCAAGATTCATTTCTGATAAGAATACCCTTCTTGTAGGAACAACCCCTCTCTCTCATATTGGTTACTAAATTACTTCTAACTTCCAATTAGTAAAGAGAATATGAAATGGGATCTTTGAATAAACGGGGGAGCTCATTCTTCTGATTCCACCTATGATTCAAGCCATCTAGCTTTATCCATTAACTTTTTTCCGCTTGAGTAGTGGATCTGTTTTCACAACACAAAGCAATCCGAATCTTTTCCTTCCATTACGATACTAAGAAAGAGATTTTGATCAAATTAAGCTTGAGAAAAATTCTGTAATGAAACGACTTTTTTTTTCTGCTAGGTCGATCAATCGTAGTCTTATAAAACTTTTGGGAGCCGATTACCCTACCGTTGGGTTAGCAACCCTGAGAATGAAATAATAGAGTATACTATACTGGAAGAATGGATGAAAAGAAATAAATGAATCTTGAGAATATGAATCAGAGTAAGCCAAGTTGAGAGAATGAATAAAGAAATTCTTGATGTAGGCTTTCTTTTTCTTTTTTTTTTTTTTTATTAATTACTTCAGGATTTACGATTTTCTATATTTTTATTCTTATTCCGTGGAAAGGAAAAGAATCTATAATGATAGGGAACAGAAGGATGGTTAGTTAGAAGGAAGCTAGTCGACCGGGAGTTCAACAGGGGACGGATCGGACTACCTCCCGAAGCGGAGATGGATAAAGTATTTTTTGTTCTTTCTCCCCCGTTTAATGGGAAGAAATGACTTGACGGAACGATAAGCTCTCCTCTCCCCCATATCTTCTATCTGGCCTCTCATTATTCCATTTAGCTATTTCTCGATATTATTAACTTGATTTTAGATCTATTTTGGTAAAACGAAAAATAGGTTGTATTAAACATAAACGCAATCTTTACCTAACCCATTGTAACGAAGGCTACTCTACTAAATGAACATATAATAGGATTTGGAAAAATGGGATCAAGCATTGAACTCATAACCATCTCAATTAGCTTTGATTTATTCAAATATCCTTGCTTTAAGGCGGGTATCCCTATCCAACAATCTATGCAGGTTGAGCTTTCCTCTATACGAAGTTTTTTCCCTCAATCAATCAATCAATAATGACTTCACTTCAGCAGAATTAAAATGAAGATTATCCCTATACATACGGTATGTTTTTTCCACGTTTGAAATTAGTGTGTTCTCTCTACTCTATTGAATCGTCTTTAACTTTATATAAATCTAGTCGTTTAAACAATCAAATAGGATTTTCTCGTTCTTAGACCGATCTTCATGATCGTAGGAAGCCCCACTTTGGCTATTTTTTCGATTGAGGGAGGGGAAAAATGAAAGTAATTTCGATTTCTTTCATTTACTGTAATCAATCATAACAATTATTAATTATTACATTGTTCGATCAACTTATTGAAAATTAAAAAATTGAGTTATTTGTTTGATAAGTAAGAATCTATTTACTAATTTAGTAAATTTAATTTTTAAAAAGTTGGACAAAGTTTTAATAGCTTTTTTGCTCTACGTTAACTTTAGATTATATCTCCTAACTTGTAGGTTATAAAGAAGATTCTACGTTGTTACGCGAGCCTCGCTAAAAAAAAAAAGAAAGATTGTGTTTGGAAACGTATGTTGAGATAGGAGTTCTTTAATTCGGATAGGGAATGGCAGATGTTCCACGAAACCGATCATGATATTCAAATTGCACGTCGCTTTCTACCATATTATTCTAAACGAAATTTTACCATAATCTTTCTTTGAGATTCAGATAAAGGTGTAAATGAATATGTTGTAGGAATATATGGAATAAATGACATAAGTTTTTATTCTATTATATTTTTATGAAATGAAGTTTTTAGTCTTATGTTATACTATAGGTGGATGGGAAGGATAGAGAGAAGGTTCCCAATGTAATGTTTCAAGTACTCAATGCTTCCTTAGCTGCATACATTACTTCGACGGTAATGTTTGTAATGCCACTCTGTCTTGCGAACTTCTCAGTCTTTCTTTTAATCTTGCCCCTAACAAAGCCAGGAATTTTACTTAATTCCAATTGACTCTCGGAATTCCAAATCAAATCCGTTTCTGCGGATAATGATTTAGTAATAACTTCTTTAGTGTCATGACCACCAAAAATATCTAAAAGATGGTCTTCCATGCCCAAAGTATATGAGTTATAAACTAAATCGGCTATTTGATTAGTACCCTCATAACCTAAAAAAGGCCGATATCCCAATGGGAAATTTTGGATATGAACTGGTGGAGAAATAACTCCACAAGGAATATCAAGACGTTTACCAATATGACGTTCCATTTGAGTACCAAATATGGCGGATGGTTCTACACGAGCGATCATATCCCCTACTTCAATATGATCATCTGTAATAAGTACTTCATCACAGAGACCCCAAACTTGTTCGTTAAACCATTCCGCGTCGTGTTTGCAATAGGTACCCGTACAACACACACGAATCCCCATCTCTCGAGCAAGTATCTTAGTCATTGAAGCAGCATGAGTTGCATCACCAAAAACAACTGCCCTTTTTCCTACAAAATTTTGGCAATCGATGGATCTTGAGAACCAAGCGGCTTGAGAAACAAATCTGGTTTGTTGATCAATATAATGTTCATAATCAACTGTTTTATTGGAAAAAGCAGGAGTCCATTTATTAACACGCCCTTGTATCTGTCGGATAAACTCAGCCGTATCTATAACTCCCATAGGAGTTGTAGATATGTAAGGCATTCCAAATTCTTTCTCCAAATATATTGCTGTCATTAAGCCTATTTCACGATAAGGAACAAAATTAAACCAAGCCTTTGGTAAATTTTGAAGATCTTCTACAAATCCCCCTTCGGGAATTACTTGATTAATTTCAATACCTAGATCCTGTAATAAACGTTTTAATTCGCGACAATCATGTTGATTGTGAAAGCCCAGCGTAGAAATACCGATAATATTTGCGGAAGGTATATCTGTTATAGATCGATCCAATTTTCCTTGTCTACGAGCCTTACCCAAATAATATCGAACCACTTGTTCCAAAGTTCTATCCGCTGCCTGAAGTTCATTGACTCGATAATGATTCACATCCGCGGGAATTACATCAGAATCAGAAGTAATAGATGCTCTATCCACAAAGTTTTGTAGATCTTCCTGTAAGATACTAGAAGTACAGGTAGGTGTTAATATAATCAAATCAGGACGTTCTTCTTTCTCTTTCTGAATAATATTATCAACAACTTTCTCTTGGGATCCGCGTGTTAATACATGACGATCTACTATGCTAGCAGTTACGGGAGTAAAATCCCTCTCTCTTTCCAGCATGGAACGCATTACATTAAAGTAATCATCTCCCAGAGGAGCATGCATAATAGCATGCACATTTTCGAAGGAACTGGCTACTCGAAGAGTTCCGATATGAGCAGGGCCGGCATACAACCAATAGGCTAATTTCATGAAGAAGATTCTTTTTCTATTTTCCCTATTCTACTCCGCAGAGATTCTGCTTGCCATACCTATACTATTGTCGTAAGATGATTCAGAGAATATACTACTACAAATAAATAGTAGAAAATTGGAATGTTCATTTCATTCCCTTCCAAGAGGACTCTTTTTTTTTTTTTATTTCATCGGAGAAGCCTGGGACGGAAGGATTCGAACCTCCGAGTACCAGGGCCAAAACCCGGTGCCTTACCACTTGGCCACGCCCCATAGGAGATATATCCGATGCTATTCAATCCCGATATTAAGGTTGTTGTCAATCTATCTATTCGGACTAAATCTCAGTCCAAGATTTATTCGTTTCTATGAAATAAAATAGATTGTTAAGTAGAAATAGATTAATTGCGGAAACAAAAAGGGATGGGATAGAATAAAAGAAGGATTCTTGATAAAATTGAACGGAATAGAAAAAATATTGATTTCTTTTTCTTTCATCTATTTCACTGGGAGGGAGATCGTGCAAATATGGGACTGGACCCGGAGGAACCAACCCATGCGTACGCAGTGGAATGTACTGAAAAACTTTCATCAAGAATTTATGAGGTTGGTTCCTTTCGTGCCGTACTGAACCCCTGTAATAATCTTTCTTTTTTTTTTTTTTTCGGAGAAAAAATGTTAGTTATGTTTGATACCTATCCAGGAAACACCACTTTTTTAAGTGGCACCGTTTTGGCTAAATCACCCGAAGCTTATGCGATTTTCGATCCGATTGTGGATATAATGCCGATCATACCGTTGTTCCCTTTCCTCCTAGCCTTTGTCTGGCAAGCCTCCGTGAGTTTCCGATAATATATATATATAAATATGTAATATATATATATATATATATATATATATTACATATTTATTTTCCCCTTTCTTTCAAATAACTTACTTGTCTTATTCACCCTTTCCAATCGAACTACCAAAATTACCTTGAAAAAAAAAAGAAGGTTTTTGGAGAAGGTCGATTGCGGCGATCCCGGGGCTGGCTCATTTTAACCGGAGGAACCGAGTCGACGGGGGTTCAAATCCCTCTTTTCTCAATTCAATTTAATCGGCTATGATAATCAATATAAAAAACAATTTTTGTTTCATTAAAAAATTGTTTTTTATATTGATTTTATTCGAATAAAGGTGGTATAGGGATTTATAATTTACTCCATCTTACTCCTAGTAACGCAATGATCCCGGAGATTACGCCATGCTTACTCTCAAGCTGCTCGTTTACACAGTGGTCATTTTTCTTGTTTCTCTTCCCGTTTTCGGATTCCTATCAAATGATCCTGGACGTAATCCCGGACGTAAAGAATAATTACAGAGATTCTATGGATTCATAAGATAAATATTTAGTTAGTAAACGGGGAGGGAGGGATTCGAACCCTCGGTACGAATGATCGTACAACGGATTAGCAATCCGCCGCTTTAGTCCACTCGGCCATCTCCCCGAGCAGGGAAGTATTCTTACTTTAACATGATGCTAGAGCCAAAGTCTATATTCTCCAAAATATATTCTACCGGATATATAGCTATTATAATATAATGGTTACAGGAATGAGTATGGGCATTCTCGACAAAAAACACTTGCATTATTCATTTCATCAAAATTAGTCTATATATTATTCCATCGGCCTGGCCAAAAACTGGCCAGGCTATCGTAAAGGCAAACGGTTCTTATCGATTATACAATTCATTACCCGGTCTCAAAGCTAAAAAACTTGTTGTTAAAGCACTTACAAGGACTAAGATAATTTGACTGTCCGAGATTGATGTCATCCCTTCATTTTCTCCCCGAATATTCGTAATATGAACCACACACGGGTTGGTTCAAATTTTCACCCACACCCATGGTTTAAATTCGAATGGATGCATAGGCTTTCTATCATTGTACCAATACTAGCTCTTTATGGCTATAGATCCTCCCAATTCAAATTAGATAGATCATATATATTTATTTACGATAATATATCATTTGAAAAAATATATTTATTTTTTCTTCATTGATAGAAAAAAAAAGAAGAATTCATCGATTCTATGAAATCAAATTGGAAATAGAGAGGTTAAACAGGAATGAATTTGGAAGTTATTGCACAGCTTACTGTTCTGGCTCTGATAGTCGTATCGGGTCCATTAGTAATTGCTCTATTAGCAGCTCGCAAAGGCAATTTGTAATCCCAATATGCCATCTCCGGAAGTGAAAGTAACGGTTCGAGGTATTGGATTTCCGGGGATGGGGTCTGAAGATAAAGTAATACTTTATTCCATCAATAAGGAAAGGCTTTATATTTTTACTTATTATTGGACAAATAATAGAAATTTATGCTACTATCAAATCATAGCGGGTATAGTTTAGTGGTAAAAGTGCGATTCGTTCAAACCAAAAGTTATTGGATAGTTGAAGGGTCTTTTATATTAATTGATTGATCAACGTTCCAATTGACAACCCTATTCTTACAAAGGTTCAAATCCTTTCCTATGAATGCCATAGGAAGAGCATCATTCCCATGAAAATAATAATCAATGATTCTTTCGGATTGAAAAATAGCAAGGTGGAATGATTTTGAAGCTAAATCAATCTTCTGAGATTGATTCGTCAAGAATCCATGGATAGAAATCAAAGGTATTCTTTTCATCGCAACTAAATCTTGAATTCTTTTTGTTCGAAAATTCAAGCCGGATAGCTATAAAATGAAATGATAATTTTGGTTTGCCAGAGCTATCAGCATTTCCGTTTAAAGCTCGGTGGAAAATATTCCCCTAAAGATTGGAGCCAATAGAAACAAGGAACGAAGTAACTAGAAAGAATTTCTCATTTAATTCATTATTCTATTTAATCAATTATTGAGATTTTTAAAATTTTTTTTTTTAAAAGGATCATCTAAAAAGTATTTCTTCATTTAGAATGAAAAAACTGACATAGATGTTATGGATGCAACTTCCCCGATACCATCGATTAGATAAAAATCTTATTTATCATCCAATACTCGGTTTTCAATTTAAGAAAAGAATCTCTTTTCTTATTTTATACTCCACTCCATAAGGGAGCCGAATGAAGAGAGACTTTCATGTTCGGTTCTGAATTAGAGACATTAATTGATCTAAATTTAATGTCGACTATAACCCTTAGCCTTCCAAGCTAATGATGCGGGTTCGATTCCCGCTACCCGCTGAAAGAGCTTACTTAAGAAATAAAAATTTTTTTATTTAATAAGATAAGAAAGATCAATAAGTTTAAAAAATTTCCTATTACTAATAGATCTTTTTTACAGCTATACCGTGAATTGTTTCATTCACAACAGATTTTATTTCCCCTTCTTCATCGTGAGAAAGGGAAATAAAAGCGTCCATCGTCTAATGGATAGGACAGAAGTCTTCTAAACTTCCGGTATAGGTTCAAATCCTATTGGACGTAATATCTTCTTGGAGAAAACTATTTTATGCTTAAGAAAAACCTTTTAATGTGCTTTTTTTCTCCCCGTGTGAACGGGGAGAGCCGGAAAAGAGCTTTTTCCTAGCTCCCCTCGTATCATCACATAATCATATATTTATTTTTGTTCCTGAAGTAAGAAAAATTCAGTATGTTCCTTAATGGCTTCCTTCAGAAGGATTTCCGCTTGTTCCGTGAACACTTTAGTAGAACGTATGATTTCCGCAAACTGAGGTTTATTAGTTATTAAATACTCACGTAACTGAACAAGAAATCTTTTAACTTGTCCGATTTCCAGTATATCTAAATATCCGTTGACTCCAGCGTAAATAGTAGCTACTTGTTCCTCCACCGCCAAGGGAGCTGCTTGAGATTGTTTGAGCAACTCACGTAATCGTTGACCTCTAGCTAATTGATTTTGAGTAGCTTTATCAAGGTCAGAAGCAAATTGTGCAAAAGCTTCTAGCTCTGCAAATTGAGCCAATTCCAATTTTAATTTTCCAGCTACTTGTTTCATAGCTTTGATTTGAGCTGCGGATCCTACTCTAGATACAGAAATACCCACATCAATTGCGGGTCGAATTCCGGCATTAAACAAATCAGCTGATAAAAATATTTGTCCGTCGGTAATGGAAATCACATTAGTAGGAATATAAGCCGAAACATCTCCGGCTTGGGTTTCGACTATAGGCAGAGCAGTCATACTTCCCTCGCCTAGTTGAGAACTTAATTTAGCTGCTCTTTCCAAAAGACGGGAATGCAAATAGAAAACGTCTCCTGGATAAGCTTCTCGACCGGGTGGTCTTCTTAATAAAAGGGACATCTGTCGATAAGCTTGTGCTTGCTTAGAAAGATCATCGTAAATGATTAGAGTATGTTGTTTACGATACATAAAGTATTCTGCTAAAGCTGCTCCCGCGTAAGGGGCAAGATATTGCAATGTAGCAGGAGAATTCGCAGTTTCTGCTACCACAATAGTATATTCCATTGCTCCCCGTTCCTCAAAGTTATTAACTACCTGAGCCACAGAAGAGGCTTTTTGACCGATAGCTACATAGACACATATTACATTTTGACCTTTCTGATTCAAAATAGTATCTGTAGCTACTGCTGTTTTACCAGTCTGTCTGTCCCCAATAATTAATTCTCGTTGACCGCGTCCAATGGGAATCATAGAGTCAATAGCAATAAGACCTGTTTGCATGGGTTCATACACGGAACGTCTCGAAATAATGCCCGGAGCGGGAGATTCAATTAGTCTAAATTCAGAAGCTGGAATTTGACCTTTGCCATCAATAGGTTGAGCTAAAGCGTTTACGACGCGACCCAAATAAGCGTCACTTACTGGTATCTGAGCGATTTTACCTGTCGCTTTTACAGAACTGCCTTCTTGTATAGCCAATCCATCACCCATCAATACAACTCCAACGTTGTCTGATTCCAAATTTAAAGCAATTCCTGCTGTACCATCCTCAAATTCCACCAATTCCCCTGCCATTACTTCGTCAAGACCATAAGCACGGGCAATTCCATCCCCTACTTGGAGTACGGTACCGATATTCATAACCTTTACTTCTTGGTTATATTGCTCGATTTGTTTGAGAATAATGCTGCTAATCTCGTCGGGTCGAATGTTTACCATTAGTGTTCGTTAATGATTCCTGAAAAATAGAACCTATAAGAAAAGAAAAGGCTAATCAGTTATTTTTTCCCAGGGTCCCCATCGATAGGCCAATATGATGATCAATCATGCGTGAGTGCAATTCGCTATTCAAACGAATGTTTAAAGCTTTGAGAGCTCTTTCTAATGCAAGTCGGGAAACTTGTTGGCGAACTTGTTCAATTGCTCCTTGTTCTTCGAAACGAATAGTAGCATTTTTAGAATCTTCTAATCGTTTTAAATCTTCACCAGCGGAATTTATTAGATCTTGTTTCTCTCTTTCCATTCGAGATAGTCCATTTATGCGAATCTCGTCTGCTTTTGTTTCTGCCTGTTGTAAACGGTTCTGAGCTTGTTTAAGCTTATCAATAGCCTCTTTATATCGTTCTTCTGCATCGCGAATGATATTCAAGATGGTCTGTTTACGATTATCCAATAAATTACTTAATGAAAGTAGATTATCTATCGATTTTACGGATTAACAATCTCTTCCCGAACCGAACACGAATCTTTCAATTCATCCGGCTCTCTTGCTCAGTCTCCCATGAATAGAATATATAAATCCATTTTCTAACTGAGCCTACCCTTTTCATTCATATCCCATTTTTTTTGTAGAACTAGAAATTCTTCAAACTTGGAGATTATAGAAGACTGGCTCTCTTATGATCAAATCGTCAGTAAGATTGTTTTTTCTGAATAATTATTAATGTATGTAGGTTGTCGATTTAGTACCGAAAAACCAAAATTGGTCATTCATATTCATAGGAGATTATGACAATTCATCTAGTAAAATGAATTTTAGAATCATTTTGATATGAGTGTTATACATCAGATGAATCTCCAACCAACCATGTTTTTTTTTTCTATACGTCCCTATGAACACGGTGGGGAAAGAATACCCTGTTGTACTTAGACTTCAAGCAATTCAGCTTTGACCATTTTACAAGATTCCCTTATCAGTTAATAAAAAATAAATTGTTCACTGATTTTACGAAATGCTATAGTTCTTCTGAATTCTTGACTCAGAAGTAATTCGTTGGGGTTATGCACCTTCCCTTTCTCCGAAGTGCAGCTGAGTGGATCCAGCTATTTCATCCAAATATTCAACCCGCACACACTCCCTTTCCGAAGTAAACTAGTAGACCAATTACTATACCTAAATTAATCAAATTTGTTTCTAAAAGGTTGGTATTTAAGCCGAGACTCGCGGCAGGAGGCCAGTAACTCGGGAAAATAACAGGATCAATCATCATATTTTTTATACTCTTCTCCCGTCATAGGTTATCCAAGTTTTACAAAGTTTTTTCCACTCGACCCTACTGAACATCATACATAGTTTGAAATAGAAATTATGAGAGATTTCTCAGTCTGAAGTTTCACCTATTTCTAAAATAGGGTCGTATAAATACCTTGACCTTGCTCTACTCTCTGCTACAAAAGTCAGGTTTTTTCAACCAAAGGATAGGAGAGAGAGAGATTTTGTTACTTATTCATTATTAGCCCCCCCTCTATAGAGAATCGGCTGAACAGACGAATAAATTAAATAGAGAGGGAAGGGGATTAATTATTAGTAACAAGAGGTAAGGAGCTTAGCTTCTTTCCTCGGATCAAACGAAAGGATTTGCAAATAGAAGTGCTAGAGCTACAACTAGTCCATAGATAGTTAAAGCTTCCATGAAAGCTAAGCTTAGCAACAAGGTACCTCGAATTTTACCTTCAGCTTCTGGTTGTCTCGCAATACCTTCTACAGCTTGACCCGCAGCGGTGCCTTGACCAACACCGGGTCCAATAGAAGCGAGACCTACAGCTAATCCAGCAGCAATAACGGAAGCAGCAGAAATCAGGGGGTTCATATGGTAATCGATCTCCTCCAACTAAGGTTGGGGAATGGTTAATGAAAACCTATCCTCTATTGCTAACTACTTTTACTCATTATAAAATCTTTCATAAAAATAGTTAATAACTCAAGATGTTTCTCATTAAAGTGATGGTGTCGCTAAAGATGATAAAGAATATGAATATAAAAAAGAATATTCTTTTTCATTCTTCTCTACGTCTATCCAATAGATTACATATTCATTATTTTTTACATATTTCAATATTACTCAGATATTGAGGAAAGGCAGAATGGATTTGACCGAATAGCAATTCTATCTCGATTTCCTAACCTAATCATTTTATATTACATGAATTATGTAAATCGAATTACATCCATAATGTATAAAAAGTCTGATTTTTTCACCTATTCTATTATGTTGTGACCGAGGAACAATTAAATTAAGAGGTGAATATTCTAATCAACTAAGTTCAATTTTCAATTTGTTCAGTTATTTTCATATAACCTTTTATTTTATTTTATTGAGAGATTTTACTAATTTAATTTGACTGATATGGAAAAAAAGTTTCATGATCGTTCATATTATTTCTATTATACCTGAAAAAATCAATTTATATTAGAATCGAAAAAAATCAATATATAAAAATATATTTCTCTTACGGGAAGATATCAATCTTTTTTCAAGAAATTAGATCTAGCAAAGTGATTGATTTTCCAAAAACTATCTACACCAATAAAAATTTCACTTCAACCTCGACATAGAGACTACGTCTATATTCCATACAGATGAATAAGAATCGTGTGTCCATCTATCCAATCGAAAAGCCTATTCTATTCAATGGCTAATGATGACCTTCCATGGATTCTCCTATATAAGCTGCGGCTAGAGTCGCAAAAATCAAAGCTTGAATAGCACTTGTGAATAATCCTAGGAACATCATAGGTATGGGAACTACCAGAGGTACTAAAGAAATAAGAACAGCAACCACCAATTCATCAGCTAATATATTACCAAAAAGTCGAAAGCTAAGTGATAAAGGTTTAGTAAAGTCTTCTAAGATATTGATCGGTAAAAGTATTGCGGTTGGTTGAATATATTTACCAAAATAACTTAAACCTTTTTTGTGAAGACCTGCATAAAAATATGCTACCGATGTAAGTAAAGCCAAAGCAACAGTAGTATTAATATCATTCGTAGGTGCAGCTAACTCTCCATGGGGTAACTCAAAGATTTTCCAAGGGAGAAGAGCACCTGACCAGTTGGAGACAAAAATAAATAAGAACATGGTCCCAATAAAGGGGACCCATGGACGATATTCCTCTTCTCCAATTTGAGTTCTAGCCAAGTCCCGAATAAATTCTAGAACATATTCGACGAGATTTTGACCATCCGGCGGAACGGTTTATAGATCTCCAGTAGCTAGAATGGCTAAACTTAATAAAATAGTAATTACAACCCAAGAGGTTATAAGTACTTGTCCATGAACCTGGAAACTACCTATTTGCCAATAGAAGTGTTGACCTACTTCCACACCGGATATTTCGTACAAATTATGGAACGTGGTAATGGAAGATAGAGATGGTGCAATATGCGTATTGCTCCTCCTAAAGATTAACTATAAAAAGAAGAAATTATTCTATTGTTTTTTCTTCTTTTTTTTTTTTTTAATATCTTACTTTTGAATTTTCGACCACTTTATATTATCTATATATAAATATCTTTTTCGAATAAAATATATTAAGAAAACAAAAAGATATTTATATAAATATATCATATCATATATTTTCAGGTCCGAAAGTAGTGATTAACTCAAGAATTCCCGGGTTCTTGGAAATCACGACCTTCGTGAATCGCTGACGTAAATTTATTTGAGATCCATCCAATTGAAGATCTAGAATTATTATTGGCTGGAATTGGGATATCCGTAATAAGATCCGGATCGCAATCCGTAGTATATCTACTAAGCAAATGGTTGGAATACTTAAAATTATACATTCTTGAATAACAGTAGAATCTTTCCGTTAATCAACAGTTGTTACAACGTCGGATAAACCTGTCACATATTTAATTACACCTGGATATTGATTGAGCCAATCGTATTTTCGTAATGGCTGCTTCTTCCTTTGGAGATTCATCAGATCCTCCTGTCTCCTAAATCTTTTGATTCTTGAGAGCGGACGTGTTTCCGTAGCAGACCAATTAGTTGACATACCACCGAGCTCTTTTTTATTTAAATAATGTGCGCCTTTGTAGCAGCTGATTTAATAGCATCAGCTGCTTTATATTTCGTATCAACTATTGAAAATTGTTTTCTTTTACTTGTTGCATTAGCCACTGAATCACAGGCTTCTTATGCCTTATGAAAGGCGCGTGTTTTAAGTAGGATTTGTAATATGAATACCCTTTCCGTGGGGATATGAAGTGTCTGTCTCCCTACCCTAGGATTCTACTTCTAAACTTGATGACTGAAATGAACTCCTGTTTTTATTTTTTATAATTTATTTCTTTGAAATATTCCAAGATTTTGGTTCCGTTTCCTCTTCTTCCCCCCCCCCATCTCGAGTAGAATCCCAGAGATTATAATATAGCCCAGGGACCATACATAATATGGGCTAAATTTACCAATAAACTGAATCTCTCAACAATTTAGGGTTATATTCTCATAAATAATAAGATGTAGATATTTTATAATTTGTTACATAAGGAGTTATTTCTTTGTCCCATTCGGTTATTAACAACCCAATGGTTCTCGAATAATAATATATGGAAATAACACTCGTCTCGTAAATAATAAAAATTTCTTTAATTTTATCTAATTCTTTTCCTACTAAAACAAACTTTGCATTAAAGTTATTTATCGAAATCCGCTTCGGATACTAATGTTCTTAACACTTCATGAATAGTTTTTTTACTGGAAGAAATAGGGAATTCTTTTTCTCCATAAAATAAAATGTGTTTAATCTCATTAATGAATAGTTTATTATTCTTTGTTCCCAAATAAATCCCCCCTTTTTTCTCCGGAGTTACTTGCCAAATTGCTTCTCTGCACCCAGTACCAGCAGGAACTATTCCACCAGGAATGACATTCTCTTTTAAGCCTTTCAACCGATCGATTTTACCCCGGATAGCAGCTCTAGCTAATATTCTGGTAGTCTCTTGGAAACTCACTTCTGAAAGGAAACTCTTAGTATTAATAGATGCTTTCGTTATTCCCAGTAATATAGGTTTATAAGGAATCTCTTCTTCCAAAGCACGATTCATCCTTTGCGCCCGTGAAACTTCTATTGGTTCTCCGGGTGAAGAAACATTAGCTATTCCATCTTCTAAAGTAACTATTTTCGATGTCATTTGGCGCACAATAATTTCCAAATGCTTATCGGATATTTTCACTCCTTGGGATCGATAACCCTTCTGAATTTGATCAACCGAATCGATTCGACTTTGTTCTAAACTTACTCTAGCGCTGAGAAAGAAACTCCAAGGGTATCCGAAGATCCATGTCACATCGTTGTTCCGATCTTCAAAACTGTCTTTGAAATCCATTGATACCGAAGTATTAGGGCGGGATTCTAAAAGTTGCTCGATCTTAGGAAGACCTTGAAGAATAATATTTTCAAATCTTAATCTTTCATATATTGATGTTATTGATGCATCTCCTTCTTTAACAATGTCTCCACAACTATTATGAACAGTCGCTCCTACATTAGCTAAGTATGGCTTAGCTAATCTAATTACTACAAATTCTATATGAATGGCTATTATTTGACAAGATCGGAAAAGTGGTCCATATTCGGATGTAGATACACCCTCACACATCAATTGTCCAAGACTAACCAATCGGAATGTTTTTTTGTATGGACAGAATAACGAGAAACACCAATTTAGTAAATAAAAAATAATATTTTTGCAAAAAATCAAATGAGAATTTCTTCTATTTTCATCTGAAAAATACCATTTAGGCACTTCGGAAGTATTTTTTAAATTTTCAATAATGGAATATTTATTGGATGGAACTCTACCATGGGTTAACCAACAGAGGGAAGACAGAGGATTAGCGATACTATGTAAATTACCTAAAATACCTAACTTCTTTAACGGAGTTACTTGCGTAAGATTTTCTTGTAAATCCTCTTGGATCGATGAAATAAAATCTGCAGTAATTCCTTTTAAATCGAATTGTGTGCTTTTATTACTTTCACTTGAGAATATTAAGGAATCCTTCAAAAATTCTGTCGGAGAAGCATTGACATCTGAATCAAATTTTATATCGTTTTTTTCTACCGTATCATAATATTTTGGACCAGTAAATGAAAGAGTGAGGGAGAGAGAATCGTCCGAGGACAAGATAAGAAAAGATGTGTTTTCTTGATTTCTATCGGGTAGAATACGAATAATACCTTTATGTTTACTAAATGATTGGTTTCCCCTATTGGAAGAATGACTGGTGTAATGAACTTTGTTACCCAAAATATATATGGAATCCGCTGTGTTATTATTATCATCATTATCGTTATTATTATTATTATTATTGTCATTGTCATTATTCCCAGTATCTAAAGAATATTTTATCAAACTAAGTTGAAGAAAATATTGAAATTGGAAAGTTTTATTCGTTCCTATCTCAATGAAAGAAGTATAAGCCCTTTCTACTCTCATAGAAGATCCCTTTTCTCGATCCAAGACTAAACAAGTTTGAACTAATTGGATACCCGTGTCATTGATTCGAACTTCTTTACCATCCTCATAGAGAAGATATTGAACAGCTTTCACTCTTAGAGTTCCTTGTTCCCCCAGTAATTCCCGATGAGAGAATGTTGTTGCTAATTTGTCAGGTATTTCATATTCCATTGCGGGTCTGAGTAAAGCAAAAGTTTTATCTGTACGAGGTATGATCCACTGGAGATAAGCCCAATTCCTGGATCTGAATTTACCGAAAATTATTTTCCCCGGTTGTATTAAAGCGTCCCTTTGTTCGGATATTTCCCTTGCTTTCCCTGGATGAAGAATACAACCAGGTAATATTCTTATTTCGAATTTATTGTCTGTTATCCTTCGTATTCGAACTGATCCGCTCACTCGGCTATGAATATCCGAAGTTATTTTTGCACCTGCCTGAATAATACTATTATCCTCTACTAAGATGGGAGAAAAAGGTTCATGTACAATATGTACTTCTTCCGGGATTGAAAAAAAGTTACCACCTCCGATTATCTCATGTCTTGTCATAAATCTTTTCGTTTTTCTATTCCCAATAATCTCGTTTTTTTTGCCAATCGAATCAATTTTTATGGTACCATACTTGATAATCCCCCAATCCTTGGTTATGTATCTAGGATCATTTGAAATGGCCAAAATATCATCATTTTGTAAAACACCATTTTTAGATATTTTAGGGACAAATTCAAAATCCGGGATTTGTTCATTGTATCTGTTTCTATCTCGTTCCGGTAAGAAAAAAACTCTACCCTTTTTATGTTTTCGTGTTACTTTATAACCATGCAAAATGAAAATGGAATATATAGAATTCCAATCCCTATTATTGGATATGCTATGATCAAACTCTGAATGATTAAAGGTTTTTTTGTTTCTTCTCGAAAAAAAATTGAATGATTCAGGATTTATCTGATCTTTTTTCGAATGAGAATCAAGAAGTGGTTTGTTTTCCTCGGTCAAAGGAAATTGAACATCAATTTGATCTTCATCCCGGTAGAAGAATCGTATGCCACCGATACTATGAAATCTTCCCGATAATACCCGTACATAACTTGTCTTAGTTATGAAATGGATGTTACTATGTACATGCTCAGGGTTGTGACGCACCTTCGCACCCCAGTGCATCTCCCCATCCAAGCTGGAATAAATAGATTTTTTAATTCTTTCTTTTGAAGTGGATGTTGTAACATGAACCTCCGCAATAACTTGTTTTGATTCTACATGTTGATTGTTCTGAACCAAGATCAAACTTTGCGGTGGAATTGTTAAATTACGTACCTCATACTTATTCCCAATGGTAATGGATAAATCATTGTCACATATCCAAGCAGGATGCCCATGACGTGTACGTGTGGGATAAACCGAATCGGTATTGGATTTAATAATTCCAGTAAAAGGAGTTCGTATATGTTATGCAATACCACCCGTGAATATCCCACCAGTATGAAAAGTTCTTAAGGTTAATTGAGTCCCTGGTTCCCCAATAGACTGACCTGCAATAATACCCACTGCTTCTCCTGATTCTACCGGATTACCATGAGTAAGACTCCAACCATAGCATAATTTACAGATCCAAAACATGCTTTTACAAGTCAAAGGGGATCGTATAGATATTGGTTGTGTTTGAAACATTAATTGATTGGCAAGCTCAGCCCCAATATCTTGATCACGTGTAGCAACGCATCTTGCATCTACGTATACATTATCTGCTAATACACGACCAATCAATCTTGATTCAGCAATCATTCGTATATTCCTTTGCTCATCCCGAATGGGACTTATGAGGATACCTTCAATAGTGCCGCAATCTATTCTACGTACAACAATATGTTGAACTACTTCAACAAGTCTACGTGTAAGGTATCCGGCATCTGCCGTTCGTATGGCAATATCCACAACTCCTTTACGAGCACCATAACAAGAAATTATGTATTCTGTTAGAGATGGTCCTTCGCGAGAATTACTTTGAATGGGTAAATCAATAATTTGTCCTTTAGGATCCGACATTGATCCTCTCATACCTAATAATTGGTGAATTTGGGATATATTTCCTCGGGCTCCCGGGAAGGACATCATATGTACTGGATTTGAAGGATCGGTTATCTTAAAATTAGGAGTCATTTCCTGTTTCATATATTCACTCGTAGTATACCGTGTATCAATCAATTGACGTAATCTTTCTACCGCATGCACATTTCCATAACGATGATGTTCCTCTTCGTAAGAACCTTGTCGCTCCGCATCCCGTATAAACCATCCTTTGGAAGGTGTTGTTGAAGGATCGTCAATGCCTAATGAGACGGCTTTGTAAGTAGCCTATTAAAAACCCAAAGTCTTAGGTTGATCTGGGATATGCGCCGTATACACCATTCCGAAATGAATTATTAACCTGCTAATAAATTGTTTTATGGCAGTTCTATCCATCACTTTATTATAGAGGAGCAATTTATCTGATTCTGCCATATCCCCCACTCCCATAAATAGGATTCACCGCCAATGAATTCCAGCCTTTTACCGAAAGGTTTCCTCAATTTTAATGTTTGTTTGTACAAACAAGTCTTGTTTTAACAGGTGATTATAATTATATCGTCACAGCTGGCGGTGCTCCATTCCGAATTGAAGAATCTTTGGAGATGCCTTGTAGAGCTGACTCTATTTCTTGATTCGGAATAATACGACCAGCGGTTGTACAAATGTATATACTAAGTGTGCTCTCTTCTCCATCCCCCCTAACCTGGAAATGCTCGTAGATCTGATGGGAAGTACCCAAAGGCTCATACTGAGCCTCAATAGGCTCTTCCTGATTCACGGAATTCATTATGCGTAGATCATCATCTACTGGCCATCGGAGCCACAAAGGACTGTATAAGTTCATTTCTCTCTGCGATTCCGCTCTGAGCACATCATTGTAACTATAAAAATAAGGTATTCTTTGACTTTGAGAGAGTCCATTCCTATATGGAAATGGATTATATCTATTTCCATAAATACCTTGATTACTTTCAATTGTTAATGTATAAAGTCCAAGAAGCATATCTTGGTTCGGTACAGAAACGGGATCTCCTGTAGCTGGAGACAAGAGATTCGCGTGAGAAAGCATAAGTAGACGAGCTTCTGCTTGGGCCTCCAAGGATAAAGGTACATGGACAGCCATTTGATCTCCATCAAAGTCTGCATTGAACCCTGCGCAAACTAATGGATTTAAACGAATAGCACGTCCGTCTGCTAAAATGGGTTCGAATGCTTGTATGCCTAGTCTGTGTAATGTAGGTGCTCGGTTCAACAATACGGGATGTCCCTGCATAACCTCTTGAAGTATTTTCCAAATAAGAGGCATTTTATTCTGAATCAGGAGTTTAGCGGCTTTAATGTTGGGAACAAGATTTCGTCCAATTAAATTGCGAATTACGAAAGGTTGAAAAAGCTCTATGGCTATCTCTCGAGGTAATCCGCATTGGTGTAATGAAAGAGAAGGACCTACCACGATAACAGAACGACCTGAATAATCAACTCGTTTTCCAAGTAAATTCTCCCGAAATCTTCCTTCCTTGCCTTGAATTACATCTGAAAAGGATTTCAAAGGCCTATCATTAGTATCCGTCATGGGTTCTCCGCCGATGCTATTATCAATAAGTGCGTCTACAGCTTTCTGAACCAATTTCTTTTGACAAACAAGTACTCCTTCCGGTGCAAATATTCTTATTTCTGAAAGACAACCGAGAGAATTATTTCGAAAAATAATTCTTCGATAAAGTTCATTTATATCCGAACTAATTATTTTACCTTCGCCTAATTGAACCATAGGTCTTAATTCAGGGGGAAGAACTGGTAATAGTGACAAAACCATCCACTCCGGATTTGTTTTTGTTCGAATAAAGTATTTGATCAATTTCATATGTCTAACCGAAAAATCTTTCCTTCTTTGAATTTTCCGGTTTTCCCATTTATCTTCTGTGGGTTCACCGTTCACCAAAAATTCTTCCCATTTTTCATATGCGCGATCCAAAACAACTTTCGGTTTTAGACTAGCTAATAGTTTTTTGGTAACATCTCCCCCAGTAGCTATTTCTCTACCCATAAATTCGTTGAAGTCTGGACAATGGAAAAAGCAAGGAATACTTTCGTTCCGAATTTCATAATCATTATCATCATATTAAAATAAACCTCGTTTTAATCCAAATGAAGTAGGTTTGTTAGTTATAGGCTTGGCAAAAAAAAGATTGGGATAGGTTATTATCTAGTTCCCCCCCGCAGAATCGGACGCGAGAGTTTCCCCTCATCCGGCTCAAGCAGCTATTATTAAAACACGAGAATCTTTTATTCTTATTTCGTATCGAATAATTTTGAGATTCTGTTGCTTAGCGAGGAAAAACAGCTACTCGTTACTCAAATTATACCTAAAGTAAACTAAATTATGTTCTTTCCATTACAGAAAAATTAATTTATATTCTTTATTCTTGAGTAGTCTTATTCCCTTCGAATGATATACCTTCTTACAGAGATACCTTCCAATGAAATTGAAATTCGTAAGGATTTCCTTCGTTCATATTCCGATTCCTTCGATCCTTTGGGTTCTCGCTCTACTCCGATGGTCATAATGCTATTTGAAGCACGTATGCGGTGGATAAACTTCTATAGCCATACCTATAAAAGCTTACTTATTACATAAGCTCATTCAAAATATTCTAATATCGAAGGATTCCCGGATTCTATTTAAGAAAAAGAATGGGGTTTCTTACGAAGTCTGATTAACAAATAACATTATACATAATGTGATATGTACACATATTGTATGAACCCTAGATAAATCCTCCTTTTATCTCATTGCTTATAATTTCATCTCGAGCTTCGTGCCACTCCTCAAAGGACATGACATGTCGGAGTTAAAGGCATCCCTATGAAATTGGAATTAGATGGGATGACGGTTTCTATTCCAATCCGTATAATCAAAAACTATGATCGAGTCACACATCGCAGTATGCTAGGCTTTCCAATTCCCTAAGAGGTTTGGATAGGATATTCGCAATATGACTAGGAAGCTTTTTTGAATACCATACATGAGTTACCGCACATGCTGATTCGATGTATCCCATTCGATATCTTCGAACTCGAGATTCAGTAGATTCAACTCCGCATTCCTTACAGAAACTTGAGTCTTCTTCATTTTCTTCACTCCATTGATACTTTCCACGGGTGCAAACTCCACTTTAAATAGGCCCAAATATTCTCTCACAAAATATTCCATCTTTTTCTGGTCTATCGCTGCCATAATAGAAAGTGCTGGGTTGAGTTACCCGTCCAACTATCTCTCCGGTAGGTAAGATTCTTTCAGTCCAGGCACGAATTTGTTCGGGAGAAGCTAATCCAATTCGAAGATATTGATGATTTTGGTAAATCATAAGATTAAAGTTCCGATTGATTTGCACTAAACTTCTTTATAATCTATTATTAAATCTTTTTCTATAATAACTGGATCCGAATCTGGGGCTAAACATCGTAGTTCTCGAACGAGCAATCGAAAAGATTCTGGAGTAATTACTTCAGGTTCATATATCGGTTCTCCAGCTACTATAGTACTAACTACTTTCTGACGGGTTTCAGCATGATCAGATTTAATAGTAAGCATTTCTTGTGGAATATGGGAAACACCGAAACCTTCTGGAGCCCAAACTTCCATCTCTCCTACCCGTTGCCCCCCCCGTTTGGATCTCCCCCTAAGTGGTTGTTGTGTAACACGTGAATAAGGTCCACTAGATCGTGCATGGATTTTATCATCAACTTGATGAATCAATTTTAGCATATAAGCTTTTCCTATCGTAACAGGTTGTTCAAAAATCTCTCCCGTTCTTCCATCAATCAATCGGCTTTTCCCGGGATTATCAAGTTCAAATAACCATGGATTAGCTGTTTGCCTACTAGCCTCATGAAGTTCAGAAAATACTAGCTTTCTCGAAGCTTCCCGTTCGTATCTTTCATCGAAAGGCATTACTCTATAATGTCTCCTCAAAAAGTCTCCTGCTATACCAAGCACACATTCAAAGATTTGTCCCACATTCATCCGTGAGGGCACCCCTAAGGGGCTTAATATCATATCAATTGGTGTTCCATTTTGCAAATAAGGCATATCTTGTCTAGGTAAAATCTTTGAAATGATACCCTTATTACCATGTCTTCCAGCAACTTTATCACCTACTCGTATTTTGCGTTCTTGCAGGACATATACATGAACAACCTTTGTATACCTAGAAGTATCCTCTGGATAAATCCATCTCACATCAATAACTTGACCTCTTCCACCTGGGGGTACTTTAAGACAAGTTTCTCTCGTAGTAGTTATATCAATACCAAATATGGCTTGTAATAAGTTACCTTCCGGAGCCTTCAGCGATTCCTCCGAATCTCGAGGTGTTAATTTACCTACTAAAACATCTCCCGTTTCTACCCAAGATCCCGGTAATACAAGGCCACTCTTATCTAAATGACGAAGAAAATAATCATCTAAATGGGGTATTTTTCTGGTAATTTCTTCAGCAGTTCCTTCAGGTGTTACATGAGCCCCAATTTCATATTTCCCAATATGAATAGACGTAAAAATATCTTCATGTATTAGACGTTCGCTGATAAGTACTGAGTCCTCAAAATTGTATCCTTCCCATGGCATATATGCTATTAATATATTTTTCCCTGGAGCTAGTTCTCCCCCTACCGTAGCTCCCCCGTCCGCTAAAATTTGCCCTCTTTCTAGATATTCACCTTGATTAACCCGAGGTTTTTGATGCATACGAGTATCGTTATTAGAACGTTGATATATAACTAATTTGGTATCTATTGTATTTCCATCGTCAACTAACAAAGTTATTTTTTCACCATCAATATAATCAATTTTTCCCCCCTGCGCAGCTACAACCACAGTCCCCGAATCTGGGGCTACTTGACCTTCCAATCCTGTTCCTACGATACATTTTTCGGGTTTTGAAAGTGGAACTGCTTGACGTTGCATATTAGAACCCATTGAAGCACGATTTGCATCATTGTTTTCAAGAGGAGGAATAGGAGGAGCTCCAACGGGAAAATGTTGTAGAGGCGAAATACTTCGAAGATGTATTTGATTCCATGCAATAGTCACAATTTCTTGTCGATATCGAGCTGCAGTAACTTGTTCCTCTTTATCCTCCTGAGATACCGATAAACAAGTTCCTGTAGTTATTCGATAGTATTCATCTTCCTCTGCTGATACATGAGTTGCAGTATCCCCCTCCTCGGATAATATCTCGGAGATCTTATAGAAGGGACTTCCGAAGAATCCCCAAGGATCAACGCTTGCATGAAGAGCCAATGATGAAATGGGTCCAGCATTCATTCCTTCGGATGTTTCGATGGGACAAACACGCCCATAATGACTAGGATGAATATCTCGTACTTGGAAACTAGCGGTTCGCCTTATTGATCCTCCAGGGCCCAAATAACTTAATCTCCGCCTATGAACTATTTGTGTTAATGGATTAGTTTGGTCTAGAGATTGAGATAAGGGGTGTGAACCAAAAAATTCTTTGAAAGTTGTTAATAATAAACTTGAAGTTACTGGACTTCCAAAAGTTGGTACACGTTTATGCTGGGTTGCCCTATTCATTCTTCCCCGCACTGAATCCTCCGAACGTTCTGATGCCAATCTTGATTGATCTTTTGATGAATCTGCTACGGAACAAATATGTTTATTCTTTAAGTGATCCATATCATCGAGGGTTCCTACTCCAATCCGAACTTTGATCGAATAATCTATAACAGCTAACATATCTTTTGGTAATGAAAAAATCTCATTTTTAGGTACATCAAGGTTAAGTTTCTTGTTCAAATTTATTCGACCAATCTTCCCTGGTTCAAATTTTGGTTGAGAGAATCTTTCTTGTGATTCTTCAGATATATCGGGGAATTTCAAATATTCATCTGTACCATATAATAGTTTGTAAAGTTCCGATATGGCATATTCTCTCGATTGAATATGTTTTGCCTTTGTTTTCCGAAAAGCGTCACTCGAGACATCGGGATAACAAACATTTTCTAAAATTTCTTTTGTATCCAAACCCATAGCTAATAATAAAAGTCAAATGGATATTCTCTGTTTCCTATTTATACGAACCCATATTCTGTTCTTCATATCAGGTTCTAATTTGAATCTTCCTCCACGATTTGAGATTATTGTGCCCGTATATATAGGGTTCCCATTTGGATCCCGTTCCAGATTAAGGTAAATACCAGGAATTCGTAAAATTTGATTGATTGCAACTCTAGCAGTTCCATTCACTACAAAAGTACCTTGGGAGCTCATTAAAGGAATATTCCCAATGTATACAGTTTGTCTTTTTATTCTCCCTCTTCCCTTTTGAGTCGATTGTGCTGGTACATATGATTTGGGTGAATACGTAATGGACCCACATACGGCATCTTTTTCTCCGATCAATGGTTCTATTAAGTAATATTGTTCACCAAATAATCGAAATTCAATCTCTTCATCTGTATCTTCGATACAGGGAAAATTATTCGGTTCTTCCATTAATCCCTGATCAACAAAACGATAAAATGCTTCCAATTGTATTTTCCCAAAATTAGGCAGTACAAAAATTTCTCCATTCTTTTCTAATACCATGTTGAATCTTCTCTTTCTTCTCTTTCCTCTTCTTTTCCCTATTTCCCTCTTTTCCCTTTTCTGTCAAGATGGAAATACAAAAAACTCCATATTGATAAAGAAATTTGTACCAATATAGTGGTAGTGGTAGTAGCAAATCGATAGATTTTCTTTTAATTTCGAACTAATTATGTTATGTAAGAGTCAGAAAAAAAAATACAGATTCTTAACTTAAATTAACTTAATAAGTAAAGGAAGGAATACCGTTCATTCCGTTTGAGAGGGGAGAGAAACAAACACTTGATTGAACCATTAATCATTCTTATAATACATTAACTTATATTTATTATATTTATTACAATCCCAGGTCGAAGATCAAAAAGGTTCAATTACAATACAGTGGAGGCGACATGGCCAAGTGGTAAGGCAGAGGACTGCAAATCCTTTATCCCCAGTTCGAATCTGGGTGTCGCCTGAAAATAAAATACAAAGAAGTAGTTTGGGTTGGCTATCATGTTACCTCTAAATATGGATTGTGTTGCTCCATATTATAGCCTGTCACATTATCCATATTCGAATTTTCATCATGAATAGACAACCCTATGTTAAGTATAAATCAATTCTGGAATAAAAGCAAGTTATTATATATTTATTGCTTCAACAATCTCGAATTCCTTTAATATTGCTTATAAAATCCAAAATATAGATTATCTTAAAATTCATTTTATTCAATACTTGGCGGTATTAACAGCTCTTCATATTATCAGTATAGAATAAATCATCATATAATATTATTTCTATATTTCTACATAGAAATAATATAGATTCTTTCTTCTATTCGAGAATCAAAAAGATAAGGAGAATCTTTACGGATATAGTTAATATTGCTTGGGCTGCTTTGATGGTAGTTTTCACATTTTCTCTCCCACCTGTGGTACGGGGAAGAAGCGGACCGTAATTCCCGATTATAAATAATAAATTTATTAAATCATTATTGAATATTTCTTTTTCATTTAATAATGATTTAATAAATAAATAAATTTATGGATATGGAAAAATATTTTTATAATTTGATCTGTTTTCTATTTTTTTCCCTGCAAGAAATATATGAGGTATAATCAATTCCCTCCCATTTTCCATAATATAAAGACTTTTTTTTTCTTCCTATTCCGAATTCAAAGTTTTGATAGATCAATTTATTTTTCAACCAAGTTAATAGGTTGAGAAAAAAATATTTATATTTCTCATAATATAAATTGGTTATATTATTTTTAATACTACGTAAATATAGACTTTCCGTAATATAAGAAATAGCAGTTCCACTTAGAAGCATTTGGGATAATAGAAGAATGGGATCTAAACGCCAACCCTGGGAAATAAAAATTCCTCCACATAATAATCCGATGGAAGAGAAAAGGAAATCGTAATATTGGGATAGGTTGATTCCTCGCTCGCCCCCCCTGAAAACCATATATGATATTTTAATCTCTTTATGGCTTAAGTAAAAGATTATGAAAATAACATATCGTTTTTACCCCAAATTCAAGTGAGTTTTCATATAACTTCTTGGATTGTCTCTAACCTGTTCAATGAATTTATATTTCCAAATTTTTTATTATTCTCAAGAGATCAGGTTTATTTTATATGTACTTATCATATTCTCCTATAAGAGGGATTATCATTGGGCTCATGGTATACTCCGTTGGTTTCACCATTCCCTTCTCCGGAGGAAAGAGAACTAAGAATTGACATAAAATGATATTTTTCATTTTTCTATCTATCAATCGATCCAAATAAAATTTCAGTGAAATTTGTTTTCGAAGTAATTTATAATATTAAACTATGTTAGCCATAGATTATCTATTTCATTCTATAGAGAATAAATCTTTTCTTCTCCCCTTCTCAAGTTTCATATTAAATATTATTAGTTAATATGTTGAATTTCCTAAGCGAAATATCTTTAAGTACATTCAAAATCACACCTCTAGATACATCAGGTTCCCTTTCTCTAAGGGCGTACAAAAGTATGCCTACCGACACTAGTCCTACTCCCACCGTAGTACTAGGACCATACTCCATATGAATCATATAAGAAATAACACGTAAGTTAGAAAGGACTATATTCGTTGGGGGAATATGTTTCTATTAAAATCCCCCGATATAGTTTTTTTTTGAATTAAATAAGTATTCGCAATAATGTATGTAATTATCCAGAAAAAACTTGGACTTCTTCTATCATTCTCTCATAAGTGAATATTAAATTGAGAATGAATTTAATTGCTTTGACTGGCTGTTTTTACATAAGGGATAGGTGAGAAGGCAGTGGGAATAAGAATGAACAGTGCAGTGGCAATAAATGCGAGGATATTTACTTCCATAATCTCATTATTTATCTTATTATTTAATAATATTTTGAAGGGGCTCAAAAATCTCATCCGATAAAGATTAGAAATCTTCTCTTTTTCAGAGATTCATAATGAATATAATCGATTCAATTTCTTTGGGAGATACAATCAATCTCCTTGAATTCAATGAAACCCCATAAAAGTCTGATCCATTTATCTAATATTAGATGAATAGTATAACACAAGACAGCTTTCTGACCTACAAAATAAGATTCTTCATCTGAAAAAGCTCATTTTTTGTTTACTGTACTTTTACTCCCTATCTGCCACATTCATTGTCTACGTACTATCTATGTTATACGATATTACATGCAGTATACTATAAACATAGATGAATTTGGTGTGAAGAGATAAATGAAATACTTCATTCCCCAGTCAATCTATTATCAATAAATCTTGATATTGAGATAATACCGAACCGAATTTATTATTTCACGGTTCATTTGATAGAGTCTCATCTCGATAGTATGCCTTGAAGAGGACTCGAACCTCCATGCTTTATAGCACGAGATTTTGAATCTCGCGTGTCTACCATTTCACCATCAAGGCTCTCAATCAATATTATACTTGATCCAAATTCAAAAATATAGACTAATTTAAGTATTTTATATTTTATTATTATTTTATTAATCATCGAAATTTGGGTTAGAATTATTAATTGATAGAATTCTATTCAATTTTATCGATTTTCATTATCCATACATAAGATCTAACACAGTATAAGAATAATTGATTGTTGAAACTGAGTTCCCGACCAACAGGGGAGACATAACATAGACTCATACAACTAATTCACATTTACAATAATTAATTCGGATTGTAAAACGAACTTACAATGTTCCGTCTCATTGTAAGTTCGTTTTACAATCCGAATTATAAGATAAGTTCATTTATTTCTCGATCTCCATTTTCTATCAGGAAAAAGATTAATCTCCAAAGTTGATAAATAAATTTTCTAGGAAAAAGAGTATTCAGCTATTAATTAAATGACTTAAAGAAATATTATCCTGGGCAATAGTAATAATGGTATTCATTATTACTCCCAATATGGTAGAAGCTACTGCACATAACACCATACCGAGTTCAATAAAACTTTTTGATATTAAGGAAGATGTGGAGATTTTATAATTTGTTACATAAGGAGTTATTTCTTTGTCCCGTTCGGTTATTAACAACCCAATGGTTCTCGAATAATAATATATGGAAATAACACTCGTAAAAGGTCCTATCGAGACTAATAAATATAAACCTGCTTGCCACCCACACCAGAATGGATAAAGTTTTCCGAAAAAACCTGATGACGGGGGAAAACCTCCCAGAGGTAATGAACATGGAGTGAAAGAAAGAGCTAGCAAGGGATCTTTTATATATAATCCGGCATAATCTCGAATGTTATCTGTTCCCGTACGTGAACCAAATAATATGATGCAAGCAAAAGTTCCTAAACTCATAAAGATATAAAACAGTGTGTAAGTTAACATGCTTGCATATCCGTTTGAGTTTCCAGCAATTATTCCAATCATAAGATATCCAATTTGACTTATTGGAGAATATGCAAGCATGCGTTTCATGCTCGTTTGAGTGATCGCAATCAAATTGCCTAATATCATACTAAGAATAGCTAATATCTCTAAAAGGAAATGCCATTCATTCGATGAGAAGGAAAAAATAATATTGAAGATTCGAGTAGCTAAAGCTAGAGCGGCTACTTTCGAAGCAGCAGAAAGAAGAGCAACAACTGGGGTTGGGGAGTCAGAGTCGAAAAAAGGATCATTATTCACTCTTTCCTCTCATTCAGAACCGTGCATGAGACTCTCATTTCACACGGCTCCTAAGTAATAAAAAAGGAATTATGTTTTTTTTACTTATTACCCTCCTCGCGTATGTATAAGATGTAATAATTTATAGATTTGTACAAAGAATTACTAATCTTTAACTTTTCGAGGAATCCTTCATCGATGGTTTTCATACCGAGGTGCTGACCTGTTCAATCTCTCTTATCTTTTTCAAGAGTCTATCTAAAATAAAAAGGTAGATTCGATAGAAAAACCATCTGATTTTATTCGTTATCAATAGCCATGGATTGTTATTCTAGGGTGATCCATCGGTCGGCGGATGCTTCTCCGTTCTAATACACTCGTAGTCTTTGGAGGATTAAAACTAACTATGTAGCATCTACACAATGGAAATTATTGAATCTCTGCGCCACTATCCTGATTCTTTGTAGAAGCTACCCATAATAACTAAACTAACTTGCAAAAAATATTTATTCAGAAATATTAAATGCTTCTAACTTTGCTTTACCTTAATCGTTCATTATTCGAACGAAAGTTTTATGTTATAAGAACCTTGGTAAAAGTTGTGTTTTAATCCGAGTGAGGATAAAAGTTTCTTTATTCCGCATGTCTGTAGATCTCTTTCCATATTCAATATGGGGGAACAAATAAGTATCTATTTGTTAGAGAATGATTGAACGAATCGCACTCCCTCATATACGTCAGGGGTCCATTGATGAAAGGGAACCAGAGAGAGTTTGAATCCAATTCCTACCATTATACATATGAGCGCAACCAAAGTTCCTGGAGAGTTATACATTTGTGCATCTATAAGTCCATTTATTATTCTCTGAAGTTGAATTTCTCCCCCAGATAAACCATATAACCAAGAAAACCCATAAGCCAAGATAGAAGAACTTGTTCCACCCATAAGTAAGTATTTCATAGTTGCTTCATTAGATCTCGCATCTCTCTTGGTATATCCGGATAATGAATAGAAACATAAACTTGAGCATTCTGGAGCCACAAATATAGTTACTAAATCGTTAGCACCACACAAAAACATTCCTCCCAAAGTAGCTGTTAATATGAGCAACAAAAACTCCATTATGGCCATTTTTGTACATTGAATATACTCCACAGATAGGGGAATACATAATGCTGAACATAATAGAATCAGAGATTGAAACATCTCGTTAAAGGTGTCTGTTCGGAAATTACCCGAAAAGCTAATAATAGGTTCTTCTTTCCATTGGGGAAACAAGACTGTTATGCTTATCATCAAACTTGCAAAGGAGATGAAATATAACCAAGGTGTATCTTTTTCGGAAATTAAATCTATTATTAAAAGAATGATTAAACTAGAAATTAAGATACATTCCGGTGAAATAGCACTCCCGTATGAGAGACGCAAATCAAACTCTAATTTCATAAAATCTTTGAGATATAATTCAAATGAAATATCAATCGATTTCGTATATGATACGCCGAATAAAGTAAATTGTTTCGCTCAAAAACTAAGTTCATCGATATTTTTTGAATCGTTTTCAATTCTCATGAAAATAGGTCATATCATAATAGTTAAAAAATTTTTTTTTATTCAAATACAATGTTAATTTTACATTAACATTATGATATTTCTATTTTTTATGTAAGCCTTTCGGCTCACGTTCCTTCCAATTTGATATCATATATTCCTTAATTTAATTGTTATTAATCTCTTTATTTATATGAACGGAAATTTGCAAAAGCTCTATTGGCCTCTGCCATTCTATGAGTCTCTTCCTTTTTACGTACAGCATTGCCATTATCTCTGGCAGCATCCATTGATTCAGAACTTGGTTTAAAAGCCATACTTCGACCTGGACGTTTTCGAGATGCCCCCGATAACCAACGAATAGCAAGTACTTTTCCCCGTGTAGATCCTATTTCAGTGGGAACTTGATAAGTGGACCCACCCACACGTCTCGCCTTTACTGCTACATTGGGAGTTACTTTGCGTATTGCTTGACGCAAAACGGATAGTGGATTGTTTTTCGTCCTTCGCTCAATATTCACCATGGCATTATAAAGAATTCCATAAGCCAATGATTTTCTCCCGTGCTTAAGAATATGGTTAACTAACATGTTGACTAATCTATTATGATAAACCGGATCAGCTTTCGCATCTCTTTCTCTCGCATTACTTCGACGTGACATGAGTACGAGAAA